ATAATTATATAGTGAAAACTTATATTTACTAAATAGAAAATACTTTTCTGTTTTTTATTGTTTTATGAGAGTTTCATAGATTTTCGTCTCCCAAAAGGAGAAATCAATGGCAATAAGCTCAACAGACCGTCGCACGAAAACCGTACAAATTTTTGTTGAAAAAGATGCTGTCGAAACTAATTTTGAAAAATGGGCACAACCAGGACATTTTTCACGAACTTTAGCAAAAGGTCCAAAAACAACGACTTGGATCTGGAATCTTCACGCAGATGCTCATGATTTTGATAGTCAAACTAGTTCATTAGAAGAAGTTTCTCGTAAAATTTTTAGCGCACATTTTGGACAGTTAGCAGTCATATTTTTATGGATAAGCGGTATGCATTTTCATGGCGCATATTTTTCTAACTATTCTGCCTGGTTAACAGATCCAATTAATATAAAGCAAAGTTCTCAAGTTGTTTGGCCCATTGTTGGTCAAGAAATTTTAAACGCGGATGTAGGCGGTAATTTCCAAGGTGTTCAAACAACATCCGGTTGGTTTCAAATGTGGAGAGCCGAAGGAATTACAAGTGAAGTAGAATTATATTGGATTGCAATTGGTGGATTGATGATGTCAGCATTAATGATATTTGCTGGTTGGTTCCATTATCATAAAGCAGCACCAAAATTAGAATGGTTCCAAAACGCTGAATCAATGATGAATCATCATTTAGCTGGTTTACTAGGACTAGGTTGCTTATCTTGGGCAGGTCATCAAATTCATATTGCTTTACCAATTAATAAACTATTAGATGCAGGAGTATCACCCCAAGAAATTCCATTACCTCACGAGTTTTTATTAAACCGCCAACTAATGGCACAATTATATCCAAGCTTTAGTAAAGGTTTAATACCTTTTTTTGGTGGTCCTTTAAGTGAATATTCTGATTTCTTAACATTTAAAGGCGGATTAAATCCAGTAACCGGAGGATTATGGTTAAGTGATGTAGCTCATCATCATTTAGCATTATCAGTTTTATTTATTGTAGCTGGACATATGTATCGTACTAATTGGGGTATTGGTCATAGTATGAAAGAAATTTTAGAAGCTCATAAAGGACCATTTACAGGTGAAGGACATAAAGGTTTATATGAAATTTTAACTACATCATGGCATGCACAAGTAGCAATTAATTTAGCTATGATGGGTTCACTAAGCATTATTGTTGCTCACCATATGTATGCTATGCCCCCATATCCGTACATTGCAACGGATTATGCTACACAACTGTCTTTATTTACACACCATATGTGGATTGGAGGATTCTGTGTCGTTGGTGGTGCAGCTCATGGCGCCATTTTTATGGTTCGTGATTATACACCAGCAAATAATTATAATAATTTATTAGACCGTGTATTACGTCATCGTGATGCAATCATCTCACATTTAAACTGGGTTTGTATTTTTTTAGGAACACATGCTTTTGGATTCTATATTCATAATGATACTATGCGAGCATTAGGACGTCCCCAAGATATGTTTTCTGATAAAGCTATTCAGTTACAACCTATCTTTGCACAGTGGATTCAAAATATTCATTTATTAGCACCAGGTACAACTGCACCAAATGCTTTAGCCACAACAAGTTATGCTTTTGGTGGTGATATTGTTGATGTTGGTGGAAAAATTGCAATGATGCCAATTAAATTAGGTACAGCAGATTTCATGGTTCATCACATTCACGCTTTTACCATTCACGTTACTGTTTTAATTTTATTAAAAGGTGTATTATATGCACGTAGTTCAAAATTAATTCCTGATAAAGCAAACTTAGGTTTTCGTTTCCCTTGTGATGGACCAGGACGTGGAGGAACTTGTCAAAGTTCGAGTTGGGATCATGTCTTTTTAGGATTGTTTTGGATGTATAATTCTCTTTCTGTAGTACTTTTCCATTTTAGTTGGAAAATGCAATCTGACGTATGGGGAACTATTACACCAGATGGCACTATTTCTCATATAACAGGAGGAAATTTTGCTCAAAGTGCTATTACAATTAATGGTTGGTTACGTGATTTCTTATGGTCACAAGCTTCTCAAGTAATTCAATCATATGGTTCAGCGTCATCTGCATATGGTTTAATATTCTTAGGTGCACATTTTATTTGGGCTTTTAGTTTAATGTTTTTATTTAGTGGACGTGGATATTGGCAAGAACTAATTGAATCTATTGTTTGGGCACATAATAAATTGAATTTTGCTCCTGCAATTCAACCACGAGCATTAAGTATTACGCAAGGTCGTGCAGTTGGATTAGCTCACTATTTATTAGGGGGAATAGGGACGACCTGGTCGTTTTTCTTAGCACGTGCAATTTCCATTACTTAAAAAAGTATAATTACTTCTAATTAGAGTAAAATTATTAATTTTATTTTAGTATATAGCTAATAATTTAAGTTAAATTTAAATACCGAATCATGTTCTTTTATTTAATAAGAAAACAATAATTTCAACGTACAAGAACCGAAATGATTAAATTGAGAAAATTATCTAAAAAATTTTCAAAAATTCTTATTTTATTCACAACTATAACATATATAAAAAGGCATCTGACAATTATGGCAACTAAATTTCCAAAGTTTAGCCAAGCTCTTGCACAAGATCCTGCAACAAGAAGGATTTGGTACGGTATCGCTACTGCTCATGATTTAGAAGCTCATGATGGTATGACCGAAGAAAATTTATATCAAAAAATATTCGCATCACATTTTGGTCATTTAGCTATTATTTTTTTATGGACTTCTGGAAATTTATTTCATGTAGCATGGCAAGGAAATTTCGAAAAATGGGTAAACAAGCCATTAAAAACAAAACCAATTGCTCACTCAATTTGGGATCCACATTTTGGAGAGTCTGCGTTAAAAGCATTTAGTAAAGGTAACACATATCCTGTTAATATTGCATTTTCTGGTGTATATCAATGGTGGTATACAATTGGATTTAGAACCAATCAAGAATTATATAAAGGTTCGCTTGGATTATTGTTATTTTCATGTATTTTATTAATTGGAGGTTGGTTACATTTACAACCAAAATTCCGTCCAAGTTTATCATGGTTTAAAAATAACGAATCCAGATTAAATCATCATTTATCAGGAATGTTAGGTCTTAGTTCATTAGCATGGACTGGCCATATTATCCATGTTGCTATTCCAGCGTCGCGTGGTGTTCATGTTGGTTGGGATAATTTTTTAATAACTCCTCCACATCCTGCAGGTTTAGAACCATTCTTTACAGGTAACTGGACAGTTTATGCACAAAACCCAGATAGTTCAAATCATATTTATGGAACAAGTGAAGGTGCTGGTACTGCTATTTTAACATTTTTAGGCGGTTTTCATCCCCAAACCCAATCTTTATGGTTAAGCGATATCGCTCATCATCAACTAGCAATTGCAGTTGTATTTATTATTGCTGGACATATGTATCGAACAAATTTTGGTATTGGACATAATATGAAAGAAATTTTAGATGCTCACCGTCCTCCAGGTGGTCGTTTAGGAACAGGTCATACAGGATTGTTTGAAACAATTACAAATTCATTACATATGCAATTAGGTTTAGCTTTAGCATGTTTAGGTGTAGCTACATCTTTAACTGCTCAGCATATGTATGCATTAACTCCATATGCATTTTTATCAAAAGATTTTACAACAGAAGCAGCTTTATATACTCATCATCAATATATTGCTGGATTCTTAATGGTTGGTGCATTTGCACACGGTGCAATTTTCTTCGTACGTGATTACGATCCTGAGTTAAACAAAAATAATGTTTTAGCACGTATGTTAGAACATAAAGAAGCAATTATTTCCCATCTGAGTTGGGTTTCTTTATTTTTAGGTTTTCATACATTAGGACTATATATTCATAACGATACAGTTGTAGCTTTTGGACAATCGGAAAAACAGATTTTATTTGAACCTGTATTCGCCGAATATATTCAAGCAGCTTCAGGAAAAGCAATCTATAATTTTAATGTTTTACTATCTTCACCTACTAATCCAGCCACAGTTGCAAGTAACGAAATTTGGCTACCAGGTTGGTTAGAAGCAATTAATAATAGTAAAACAGATTTATTTTTAAAAATTGGCCCAGGTGACTTTTTAGTACACCATGCAATTGCTTTAGGACTTCATGTATCAACACTAATTCTTGTAAAAGGTGCTTTAGATGCACGTGGCTCTAAATTAATGCCAGATAAAAAAGATTTTGGTTATAGTTTCCCATGTGATGGTCCAGGACGTGGTGGAACTTGCGATATTTCAGCTTGGGATGCTTTTTATTTAGCAATGTTCTGGATGTTAAATACAATTGGATGGGTAACATTCTACTGGCATTGGAAACATATGACAATTTGGGGTGGTAACCCAGGTCAATTTGATGAATCATCAAATTATATTATGGGTTGGTTACGTGATTATTTATGGCTAAATTCATCACCATTAATTAATGGTTATAATCCATATGGTATGAATAATATTTCTGTTTGGGCTTGGATGTTTTTATTTGCTCACTTAATTTGGGCAACCGGATTTATGTTTTTAATTTCTTGGCGTGGGTATTGGCAAGAACTTATTGAAACATTAGTATGGGCGCATGAAAGAACACCACTTGCAAATTTAGTTCGATGGAGAGATAAACCAGTAGCTCTTTCTATTGTTCAAGCTCGTTTGGTTGGGTTAGTTCATTTTGCAGTTGGTTATATTTTAACTTATGCAGCCTTTGTCATTGGTTCTACATCTGGTAAATTTGGCTAACTAAATAAACTATAAAATAAGAATAAAAAATTTTAAATCTTGTTCTTATTTTATAATTTTTCTATATAACAACTATTTTTATTCAATCATCTTATTCTTACTATAGATTTACTTAAATATTTTTTATTGACTTTAATTAATAAGATAAAAGATGTGCAAAGTTAAAAAAAGAAAAATCGTTCCATTTAAATTAGTTATATACAAATCACTTGCCACTTCGTATTTTATGTTTTTATAATTCGGATTAATTAAACTGAAATTTTTATGCTAAAGATTACTTGGTTATTATTAAATATTTTTTTAATTATTATTATTTTCTCGCGTTCGCCCCAAAATAAAGGGTTTTCTAGTTTTGCAACAAAAAGTAATTTATTAGGATCTCCAAATTCTGCCGAACGGTTTTTAAATAATTTAACAGGATTTGGTATTGTTATTTATTTTATAATTGCTCTTAAATTAAATTTATTATATAATTATTAATTAAATTAAAAATTTGATAAAAAAAGATAGTTTCATTTTAGATGATAAACTAAGTGCCGTGTGAGATAAAAAAACACAAAAATAATAACTTATTTATTAGATAATGTAAAATATTTATTTTAATATTATTATGACTGGAAAAAAATCTCGCGGAGTAGAGCAGTCTGGTAGCTCGTTGGGCTCATAACCCGAAGGTCAATGGTTCAAATCCATTCTCCGCTAAAAAATTTTGAAAAGTAGGGAAAAAATTTTTTTTTTTACTAAAATTATATAGTAAACGTTAAATATTAATAAGGTTTTACGTATGACATTAAATTTACAAACAGCATATCCAACTTTTGGTGGAAGTACTGGTGGATGGTTAAGATCTGCTGAGGTTGAAGAAAAATATGCTATTACCTGGAGCAGTAATAAAGAACAAATTTTTGAAATGCCTACTGGTGGTGCTGCTATAATGCGAAATGGAGATAATTTATTATATTTAGCACGTAAAGAACAATGCCTTGCGTTAGGAACTCAATTACGAACTTTTAAAATAAACGATTACAAAATATATCGAATTTTTCCAAGTGGCGAAGTACAATATTTACATCCGAAAGATGGTGTTTTTCCAGAAAAAGTGAATCCGGGTAGAACATCTGTAAATGCACGAGACTTTTCGATCGGCAAAAACCCTAATCCAGTTTCAATTAAGTTTAGTGGAATTAATACGTATGAAAGTTAAATTTAATTTAAGATTAGTGTTACTACTAATCTTTTGGCGAGATGGCAGAGTTGGTCGATTGCGTCTGATTTGAAATCAGATGAATCTTTACAGATTCCGTGGGTTCGAATCCCACTCTCGCTTTAATTTAAAAAAAAACGTGTATAGCTGTGTATTCATTTTTTATTGATCTATATTTATGAGTAAAATTTACGATTGGTTTGAAGAAAGATTAGAAATCCAGGCTATTGCAGATGATATTTCTAGTAAATATGTACCACCACATGTTAATATTTTTTATTGTTTTGGTGGAATTGTTTTTACATGTTTTTTAGTTCAAGTTGCAACAGGATTTGCAATGACTTTTTATTATCGTCCAAGTGTTGTTGATGCTTTTGCTTCGGTGGAATATATTATGACAAGCGTTAATTTTGGTTGGCTGATTCGTTCCATACATAGATGGTCCGCAAGCATGATGGTAATGATGATGGTGTTACATATTTTCCGCGTTTATCTAACAGGTGGATTTAAAAAACCACGTGAATTAACGTGGGTAACTGGTGTCATTTTAGCTGTTGTAACGGTTTCATTTGGTGTAACCGGTTATTCATTACCATGGGATCAAGTAGGGTTTTGGGCATGTAAAATTGTAACTGGAGTTCCAGCAGCTGTTCCAATTGTAGGACCACCCTTAGTTTTATTATTACGTGGAGGTGAAAGTGTAGGTCAAAGTACTCTTACACGTTTTTATAGTGCCCATACATTCGTTTTACCATTAGCAGCCGCGGTTTTAATGTTAACTCATTTTTTAATGATTCGCAAACAAGGTATTTCGGGACCATTATAATTCAACTATATTAATAAATAGTACATTTTTTGAAAATAAAATTATGTCAGTAATAAAAAAACCAGATTTAACAGATCCAAAATTAAGAGCGAAATTAGCTAAAGGTATGGGCCATAATTATTATGGCGAGCCTGCATGGCCAAATGATTTATTATACGTTTTTCCGGTTTGTATTTTGGGTACTTTTGCATGTTGTATCGGATTAGCTGTTATGGCACCTACACAATTAGGTGAGCCTGCAGATCCTTTTAATACACCTTTAGAAATTTTACCCGAATGGTACTTTTTCCCTACATTTAATTTATTAAGAGTATTACCTAATAAACTATTAGGTGTTTTAGCAATGGCTTCTGTGCCAATTGGCTTAGTTACAGTACCTTTTATTGAAAATGTAAATAAATTTCAAAATCCGTTTCGTAGACCAATTTCTAGTTTAGTATTTATTTTCGGATTTATTGCAGCTGTTTGGTTAGGTATTGGAGCATGCTTACCTATTGATAAAGCTGTTTCATTGGGATTTTGGTAAAAAAACTATTTTATAATTAAGAAGAATTTTATATTATATAATTAGTTTTTTAACCTAAGATTTGAAAAGAGAAAGTAAGAAATTTTAATACATTTTTATTTTTTTTATAGTTATCATTCGAAGTTAAACGCAAAAATTTTTTTACTCTACTATAATAAATTTTTGCAAGTTTTTTATTTTTCTCGTTAATGTTTAATATTAATTAAAAACTAAATTAAAAATACAACTAACATTATATTAATATTACCGTATTTTTAATTTAGTTTTTAATTAATTAACATTATATTAAAATTTTAAACATTAAAAGTATAATCCCAACATATCAGGAAAGAAACGATTTATTTCTATAATAAATCCAGCGGTAAATGTCATCCATATTGTTAAAAGAACAGGAGCAGTTGATAAATATTTTTGAAAGTTGTCCATATAAATAAAGTATATATATATAATAATATAATAAGTATTTAACACAATTAACGCGGTGATACAGTTATTTCATCTTTTGAAGCAATTAATTCACTACTTACCAATTCGGTCCAAGCTGAGATTGGCCAGATATAACCAGTTGTCATTATTTTTAAAGCTAATGGTACGTTAATAATAATTTCACTTTCAGCTGGATTTTTAGTAGTATTGACTGCTCGTAAATATTTTCGGCCTACCCATCCAATCCAACCTGAAATGTAAATGAATCCCAATCCTGGAAGTATAAATTCGGCAGAATGACTCCATCGCCCATCAGCAATTAAATGTGGTAAACCATCTGTTCCACACAATAGCTCTGAACGGCTATATTTGTCAAATCGAGCCTCTGTTCGTTCAATTTGTTGTTGCAATGTTAAAGCAGACGGGGAATTTGGTTCATATTTAGTGAGACGCTGCTCCAATTTTTTAACACTTGTTTTTAATCTTTTATTAAAAGCAGGAGACTCACTACATTTTGTTAATCCACCAATGTCTGCTAACGATTGACTCGGTATTAAGCTTATTGCAAGAAATAAAGTAATTAAGTTAAAACGTTTCATTCAAAAATAACGAAAATTAAAAATTTTTAGGTTAGTAAAAAAAATCACAAAAATAGAACTATATTAGTATATATCATAGTCGAGTTTTTAATAAAAAAGCATTTTTATTGAAATATTAGTTTTTTTATAAACGATATTAATTTTCTGAAATGCTTTAGGATTAATAACTTTTAATTAAAATTATTAATTTACCGCTAATAATATAATTTAATTACTTATTCACTAATAAAATAAAATTACTAGATGTTTAAAAAAAAAGGTTTTAAAGGAACAAAGAGAATTTAAATTATAAAAATTAGAATGATATAGATAGAAAAAATTTATCAAATTTTTTCTATCTATATCATTTATTCAAGATCTTTACGATTTGGATTACGTGATGGATCACTAGAAAGAAATCCAAAGATAAATAAAGAAACAAAAAATATAACTGTTGTATAAACTACGATTTTTAACGTTAACATTTATTTTTTCCTAAGAATGGTTTTTAATAGTATTAATTATACTTAAATATAAGAATTATAACTTATTTAATTCTGGAAAATTATTCATTATTCCTACAACTATATTATTTTAATTAAATATATTATTTTAATTAAACACTTTTTAAAATAAATGGGTGAACTCGGAAAACTGAAATTTCAACATGTTTATTAGATCGATATATTAAGTCATTAAATAAATTTTCTCTAATAGATATGTAACCTTCAATTAATATATAATCATTGATTTCGTAATATCGGACAAAATCATAAGTTAAATTACCCCAGATTGATATATAAAAAATTGAGCCCAGACTATTGGCCTGGTTTTTAATTTGAGAAAATTTAATTAAAACTTCTGTTACAATGATTTGATTATTAGAAAAACGTTGTTTTGGTTTTTCTACAATTTTAACTATAAAGCTAGCATAATTCATGCAAATTTACAATTTTTACATTATATTATTATATTATTAAATTTTTCTGTTTTTGAATATCTTCATAATTAATATCTCTTAATCTTTTTAATAAACGAATAAAGTATTCTAGAAAATAATCATCTAATTTTATTATTTCTGTGGAATCAATCTTGAATATTGTGTATATATCAAAAGGTGATTCTGAAAAATTATTTCCAATATTTAAAATTTCTGCAAAAGCTAATCGATCACTTATATCTTGACCCCACTCAAAGAATCCAAATACTTTACTAATTAACTTTAAAATTGAAACAGGTATTCGTTGTACTTTTGCTGGTTGACCAGCTAATTGTTCACATAATTCGATAATTTCAGAAGATCTCCAACCTTTTGGACCCCCTAAGACAAAAGTTTTGTTTTTAGCTTTTGAAAGCTGTAATGCTTTTAAACAGAATTTTGCAATATCTTGTGTATCCAGATATGAAACACAAGTATTTTCATTAGTTACCCAAATCGGAAAATTTTCTAAAATTGGAATCGCATACTGCTCAATTAAACCTTGATAAAAACCAGATAAACGAAAAATAGTATAAGGAATTTTAGATTGTTTTAATTTAATTTCTATTCCCTGTTTTAATTTCATTAAAGGAATATTAGAGAATTGCTCTACATTTTGAGCCGAACAAAAAATAAAGTGTTGAATATTTGCAGCTTTTGCCGCTTCAATTGTAGCTAATTTACCATCCCAATCCACTTTTTTTAGACCATATAATTCTATTGGCCGACTTGTTGATGCGTCAATAACAGCACTAATTCCTTTAAAACACGGAGGAATTGTTTCCGGTTGACTTAAATCACCATAAACTAATTCTGCTCCCCATTCTTTTAAAAAATTAGCCTTACGAAAATTTCTTACTAAACAACGAACTTTGTAATTTTTTGTTAAAGCTTGGAGAACAATTTGTCGTCCAAGTGTACCAGTTCCACCAATAATAAGTAGACTCATATAGCTTTTTACTTAAATAATTTTTTATATCTAAAAATCAAAAACTCCGTTTAATAGTTTAATCAAAAACTGTACTTTGTAAAATATCTTCAGCTTCAATATTAACTAATTCTTTTTTTGTTAAAACTTGTCCACGACTATCAAAAATTCGATTAGCTTGACGCATTCGAGCACGATCTAAAGCATTTTTAACACTTCTGGCATTTGCAAACAGAGGTTTTTCTTTTCGTTTTTTTATATAGCTGATTAAAGCAATTTCTGCATCAGGGGTTAATTGATATTGTTGTTCTTCTAACATCATTTTTGAAATTTGTAACAATTCTTCAACACTATAATCTGGAAAATCTATATGATTTGCAATTCTCGATGATAACCCTGGATTTGATTCGTAAAATTTATCCATTGGAACTTTATAACCGGCTAAAATTACAACTAAATCGTCTCTTTGATTTTCCATAACTTGTAACAATATTTCAATTGCTTCGGAACCATAATCGCGTTCATTATCAGGTTTATATAAATAATATGCTTCATCAATAAATAATACACCACCCATTGCTTTTTTAAGAACTTCTTTTGTTTTTGGCGCAGTGTGACCTATATACTGTCCAACTAAATCATCTCTAGTAACAGTTAATAAATGTCCTTTTTTTATATAACCCAATTGAAATAAAATATCGGCCATTTTTAAACCAACAGCTGTTTTCCCTGTACCTGGACTACCCGTAAAAGACATATGTAAACCTGGGTTACCAGAAGCAATTCCTAAATTTTTTCTTACTTTATCAATTAGCAATAACGCAGCAATTTCTCGAATACGTGATTTAACTGGAGTTAAACCTACTAACTCATCCTCTAATAAATTTAAAATTTTTGCAATTTCTGTTTTAGAGTACTCTTCTTGTAAATTTATAGATGTATTATTCATAAAAGCAGTTTATTTTAAAAATAAGGAATAAATTACAAATTTTGTATAATAAATCGACTAAATTTTAACCGATTTATTATCTTAAAGTAAAGTTTTAATTTAATGTAAAGGTTGGAATACTAGATAAACAAATAAAAGCAAATCCGGCACTTCCACAGGCCCCTACAAAAAATCCGCCTTTAAATTGATCCCAAGCTTTCTTTGTTTGTAAATTATTTTCATTTTCTACATTTTGGTTTTTATCTTGGTTAAAAATAGCTGCACCATAAATTGTTAAGCCTAATGTTAAAATTAAAATTAACCCAATTGTTGAAAGAAAACCTGCAAATAAAGCAATATCCGAATTACGTAATGGACCGAGTTTAAAAAAAGGACCGATTAAAAAATAACCATGAGCTAGGCCAATTTCTAAACCACGCAATAATGGTGTTAAACCAAATCGATATGCTGGTAAATTTTTTAAAATTGCTCTTGTTACTGTTGATGATGTTATTGGTGTTGCTAAATGTCCAACAAAAGGATCGTCATTATAAGGTTTAATAAAATTAGCCATAAATTTAGTTGAAAATTTAATATAATTAATAATAAAATTTTTTAATTAATATAAAGTATTTAAAAAATTAATGAAAATTTTTATCGACCAAAATTTTTCTATATATTACTATATAATATATACTAATATATAGAAAAATTTTTATAAACTTCATTTTTTATAAAACAAAAAAATTTTATGACAGTTACTATTGATTATTTTTTATTGATAGGATTTTGTCTTGCGATTACTTCAGGTTTATTTTTAGGTTTGAAATCAATTCGATTAATTTAATACTTTATAAATTTTAACAAATGCAAAAAGAAATTCGTCAAGATAAAATTGTTGGATCAAGACGTTTTAGTAATTATTTTTGGACATTTTTTTTATTTATTGGAGGATTAAGTTTTTTATTAGCGGGAATATCAAGTTATTTTAAAGTCAATTTATTACCATTTGCAAATCCAAAAGAACTGATTTTTTTTCCCCAAGGCATAATTATGACTTTTTATGGAACATTAAGTTTATCACTTAGTATTTATATTTTAATAACAATGTTTTGGGATATTGGGAGCGGATACAATGAATACAATAAAACCGAAAATCTTGTTAAAATAGTTAGAAAAGGATTTCCCGGAAAAAATAGAGAAATTCTTTTAACTTATCCTTTAGTAAATATTCGATCTATTGGTATAAAAATTTCAGAAGGATTAAACCCAAAACGAATTATTTATTTATGTTTAAAAGATGAACGAAAAATCCCACTAACCCCCGTTCAAGAACCAACTACAATTTCAGATCTAGAAGAAGAGGCAGCAGATTTAGCAAAGTTTCTAAATCTCCAATTAGAAAATTTATAAGATTTTATTGCTTTTTATACCCGCATACGTATATAGTTAAACTATGCGGGCATAGTTTAGTGGTAAAACCTTAGCCTTCCAAGCTAATGATGGGGGTTCGATTCCCCCTGCCCGCTTTTGAGAATATCTTAGAATGAGCAACAATCAATTTTTATAGGAGAATAAAAATTATGTCGGGTGGATCTACTGGTGAGCGTCCGTTTTCAGATATTATTACAAGTGTACGTTATTGGATCATCCATAGTATAACAATTCCATCTCTGTTTGTATCGGGATGGTTATTTATTAGTACAGGATTAGCATACGATGTTTTTGGAACTCCACGTCCAAACGAATATTTTACGCAAGATCGTCAACAAGTACCACTTGTAAACGATCGATTCAGTGCAAAACAAGAATTAGAAGATTTAACTAAAGGTTTATAAGGGGGCTAAAATTATGGCAAAGAATATTAATCAACCTGTAGCTTATCCAATTTTTACTTTCCGTTGGCTTGCAATTCACGGCTTAGCTGTTCCGACTGTTTTTTTCTTAGGTGGAATTACCGCAATGCAGTTCATTCAAAGATAAATTAATAATATAGATAAGAGGTAAATTTTATGACAGGTCCAAATCCAAATAAACAAGCAGTAGAATTAAATCGAACTTCTCTATATTGGGGACTTTTGTTAATTTTCGTTTTAGCTGTTTTATTTTCAAGTTATTTCTTCAACTAATCAATATAAAATAGGAGTTTTTTTAGATGTCAAATACTGGTAGAATTCCTTTATGGCTCGTAGCTTTAGTCGGTGGTTTAGCTGTAATAACTATACTTAGTTTATTTATCTATGGTTCATATTCAGGTTTAGGATCATCTTTATAAATCAATTCAATTATTTCTGAATAAAATTCTAATCTAATTAATAATATTAATAAAATCAGTTTTTATTAATATTATTAGATAATAGTATGTTAACTATTTCTATGTATACTGTAAATTATCTTAAAAACAAAATAAATTTTAAGATAATAATTATTTATTAACATTCTACTCATAATTAATATATGATTCTTTAAATTATAATTATTAATTATTATTCAATTATTAAAATAGTTCACTTATTGTTATAATTAATTTCCGTAATTTTTTACGTAATTTTTTCCCGATTCTTATCAAAAACTTTCTAACAATGGGAATAACTGGTATTTGATAAATAATATTTTTTTTTGTCCCACGTCCAAACCAACCATACCAAAGTTTTGGAAACAAAGGACTTCTATTTTTTTTTTCTTCAAAATCTTGCCAGGCTGTATAACCACCACTATAAACTGAATTTTTAGGTCTTGGACCTATATGAGTTTCTGCTGCCTCAGTAACAGCAGGGAAGAAAAAATACTGCCCAAAAAGGGCATGTAATAAACCAAAGATAACAAGTCCTAGATGAAAATACATAATAGTTACTAATGTAAGTTTGACAAGCCAACATTGATATTCTAACCCTCTTTCAGGAAGTTCCATTATTCCTACGGCTTTCAATTTTGGAATTAATACAAGATCATAATAAAAAGTTAATCTTCGACCAAGGTCAAAAAGAAATCCTTCTCCAAAAGCAAGGCATATTAAAAAAGTCCAATGCCATCTGACTAAGTACGGACAATACTTTTTATTTATCCTAGTGAAAAATGTATAAGTAACTAATCCTAACATTTGTTTACCTTCGTTAACAATGAATCTATAGACCCAAGGGACCAAATCTCTATATATAAAATAATATAAACCATCAGTATATTCTTTTAAAGGTCCTTTAACATTTGCAAACATCATGGAAATTATATCAATTCTATAAGGCCCTAATGCAGAAAATTTAACAATTGCATTAAAAAAAGTAGCTATTGGATTACGAAATTGTTTTACAAAACCTACTCTAGAACTGAATCCTTTATCGATAAGATTCAAATCAGCAGATTGACGTGCTAATGTTCGAGTAAATCGACTTAAACTAAAAGCTCTTCTATAAGCTATAGTTAAATCAATTAAGTGTCGGTACCAAAGATATGCCGCCGCTAATCCAATAAGGGTTATATAAAATGATGTTTTTATATTATATTTTACGGCAAGAATGATAAATCTAATAAAAGCAAGAAAAAGTATTATATCCTCAATATTAGTAAAAGTTAATCCATTTAAAACTTTACCCCAAAGGCCAACTACAATTAAACGAAAGGTTTCTAATGAAATATCTGTTGAGACTGAAATAAATTCTTCTACTGATTCTAATCCATAATTATCAAAACCTGCTATAATATCTGTATATTGTGTTGTTTTAATACCAAACCAACCTAAAACAGTTTCTTGGCTAATTGAAATTAAAAGTGAAATGAGTCTTATTAGTGTATACATTTTTATTTAATTAAAAAAATAGATAAATAATATATTGTATTTAAAAGCTTTGCAGCAAAAAAAATTATTCCCATTCTAATAACATATATAACCTTTTATAATTAATTTTTATCGTATAATAATAATATCATTATAATTGATAAAAGTCTAATATAATCTATATAAAAATATACGTTATAAGGATAGCTATTATCAAGTAATAATAAAAAATTTTTATTTCTATTTATTTTAAACGGAAAGAACTACCCCCAAGGGAATTCGAATCCCTGCCTGCTCCGTGAAAGAGAGCTGTCCTAGGCCTCTAGACGATGGGGGCTAAGAATTTATAATTGTGTTTAATGATTATAAATAGTTTCGAAAAGCGGGCAACGCGATTCGAACGCGCGACATCAACCTTGGCAAGGTTGCGCTCTACCACTGAGCTATGCCCGCAAAAAACTAAGTTGAGAAATTATAGACTATACTATAATTTACAAAACTTTATTCATCTTGTCAATAAATAAACTATTAGAAATTATAGTATAGTCTATAATTTCTAAATAAATTAAATTGATGATGAAATTCCATCTGCTGCAGCAATTACTATAACAAGACTAACCCAAGCTTGAAAAACTCGATTAAACGTTCCTTTAGATTCTTCCCATTCGCCCGGAGTAGCTAAAGCAACGGGAACGGTAATAACTAAAATTAACGAAATTAAAACTAATAAACCTACTAAAGCAGTTATCATAAATATTCCTTAAAATTTTTTATATAGATGACATTTTATAATAGATTAAAGATTACCTTTTTTTAAAGCTAATAATACAATTACTGCAGGGCCTGCTAACATAATAGCACCTGTTGCTACTAACTGCCCAATGACTTGCCAATTAATCATTTTTAAAATCCTTAATTTATAAATTTTTATTGAAATTTTAAATAACAAAATAACCAATAATATTACTTTTAATTTTACTATAAATTTATTGAAGTTATTATATTAATTTCTTCTATTTAATTTCATCTTTTCACAAACTATTATTTCTAGTAAACACTTGTAATATACTTAAAATCTTAACGAACGTAAAATATAATATTTATATACTAGTATGTAGATAAAAAAGAGTAAAAATATTAAATTCAATTTATTGTTTAGGCCCAGTAGGAATCGAACCTACATTGGAAACTTAGAAGGTTTCTGTCCTATCCATTAGACGATAGGCCCTTAAATTTAACCGACTATCTTTAACAATAGTATTTTAAATTTTTCTAAAAAATAATGGGTAATACAGGATTTGAACCTGTGGCCTTCTGCTTGTAAGGCAGACACTCTACCACTGAGTTAATTACCCTTTAAATTATTTTCTAGTTGTTTATGTACTATATAACTAAGATTCATAACACTGTCAATAATAAAATTATTTTTAGTATTGTTTTGTCTGTTGTTATTTGATAAAATATAAAGTAAAGGGTCGGTGCCCGAGTGGTTAAAGGGGGCGGATTGTAAATCCGCTGCGTTACGCTACGTTGGTTCAAATCCAACTCGGCCCATTTTCAATTACCAAAAAATTTAAAATTCTTCTTTTTATATTAAAAATAAAAAATGATGTGGATTTTTTTATCTTTATAAATTGTAATATTTACAATTCATTTTAATTGATATCAAAATCATTTTCCGGATACTTTTGCAATAGTTGAAAGTTCTTAACTATAGGGAAATGTTAGATTTAGTTTTTCATTTATACTGTTAAAAACTAGACAATTATATAAAAATATATAATCGACCTCTTATCTCTAACAAATTTAAATATAATAAATTAAATTCTATTATATAATGTTGTTATGAATCTGTTTTTTTATAATTTAGTCTTAAATTATAAAACTATAAGTATATATACTCACGTATTTTTAACTAAAATAAGAATTAATCTAAAAACATTAATTATATAATTTGTATTTAATTTATCTTTTCTAAACTTTACTGTTGATATTTTATTAATAATAAAAAAATCTTATAAACCCAACATATTTATAAGAACATTAGATAAAGCTATAATACCTAATAAAATAAATAAAATTGAAAATACTCGTAAACTTGATGTTTTAAATAAACTTTTAAAAGGTGTAATTATCACTAAAATTAATCCTAGTAAACTACTAATAAAAAATCGTGGATAACGAAAAATATTAGTCCAAAAATTGTTCATACAAAAACTTTATTTGTTAACTACTAATTATTTATAATTATATACAAGTAGTAGTTAGTAAACAAAAAAATTTTAAATTAAAACGAATAAATAGTTTACAATAAACAGATTCATCATGATAAAATAAATTTATTTAATAATTCTAGTTGGCTCTGTAGCTCAGTGGTTAGAGCAGGGGACTCATAAGCCCAAGGTCGTAGGTTCAAATCCCACCAGAGCCATCTATTCTAACTAAAATGATTTAAGTTTCTTGATTTAGGAGAAATGGCTGAGTGGTCGAAAGCAATAGATTGCTAATCTATCGTACAAAAATTTGTACCCAGGGTTCGAATCCCTGTTTCTCCTTACTTAAAAATTTATAAAAAGTTGACATTTCAAATTTTTATTTGATATAATTCTAATAATAAAATTTATTTAAGGGATTGTAGTTCAATTGGTTAGAGCACCGCCCTGTCACGGCGGAAGTTGCGAGTTCGAGTCTCGTCAGTCCCGTTCTATATATTTTAAATAGCTATTTAATAATAATATTTTTAATATTATTATTAAATAATTATTATTCACCTTGAATTTTTAATAATACGAAGCCTAATGAAAGACCAAATAGCGTCATAAAAAAAGATGTTACTGCTGCGCTTACAATTTCTGGACTGGCATAAGGAAAGATATTTAAAATTACTGACATAAGAATTAAATTTTTTAATTTTTATAAAATTTTAAGATTTAAAAACCATTTCTAGCCCACACTACAAGTGCTAATGAGAACGTGAACATTGTCATTAAACCAGCCCAACCTAGACTTATAATATCCATATAGTTATATATTTAAAATTAGTTTAAATTTTTATAATTTAAAAGGATTTTTAATCCTTTTAAATTATAAAAATTTATCATATTTAGACAACACTATTTGCCCAATCTACATCAACATTTTCAATGATTAATGACGAGTTATAAATTTGTAAAATAATTAATAAAAATATTAAAAATGCTAGCATTACTACACCCATAATTGGAGTTGTTCCCCAACCAGGTGCTACTTTACCATATTCAGCATTTAACGGGCGTAAAATTTCACCTAATCTTGTTCTTAATGCCATAAAAATATTTTATATTTTCAATAAATTAATTTTTCTATTATATGTTATATAATATTAAAATGTTAACTTCAATAAATATATAACATGGAAACAGCAACTATTATTGTAATTTTTGTATCAAGTTTACTTTTAGGGATTACGACCTATTCAATATATACAGCTTTTGGACCTGCTTCTAAAAATTTACGCGATCCGTTTGAAGAACATGAAGATTAAAAAATAAAACCAGATAAATGGTTTTATTTTTTGATAATTCTAGGTGTTTCTCGGAAGAATACTGCAAAGAAAATTACCATTAAAGTACCAATAAGTAAAGAGGAATAAACTAAGGCTTCCATTGTTTAATCCTCTTTAAATTTAAATAAATTAAAAAAACAAAGACTATAATTTATACAGCACCTTGTTTTTTAGTTGATTTATCTCCAAGTTTTTGGAACGCACCAAATTCTACTTGTTCTGTAACTTCAGCACCAATCCCTGTAAATACATCACGAAAAATTGTGCGACCACCATGCCATAAATGACCTAAAAAAAATAATAAAGCAAAATTAGCATGTCCGAATGTGTACCATCCACGTGGACTACTACGGAATACACCATCTGACTCTAAACTTGTTCGATCAAATTCGAAAACTTCTCCTAATTGGGCTTTACGAGCAAATTTCTTAACTGTTGGAGCATCTTTAAATGTTTGACCATTTAATTTTCCACCATAAAAATCTACAGTTACACCAACTTGTTCAATACTATATTTTGATTCTGCACGTCGGAATGGGATATCAGCACGAATAATTCCATCTTTATCTATTAAAATAACAGGGAATGTTTCAAAAAATGCTGGCATTCTTCGAACGGTTAATTCACGGCCTTCTTTATCTCGGAAGATTGGATGTCCTAACCATGCTTCAGCAATCCCATCACCTTTATCCATTGGACCTGCACGGAATAATCCTCCTTTAGCTGGATTATTTCCAATATAATCATAAAAGGCAAGTTTATCGGGAATTCTTGACCAAGCTTGACTTTCAGATAGTCCTTCACTTACCGATGTTTCTACTTGTCGTTCAATTTCTTGTTGAAAATAGCCACTATCCCATTGATAACGTGTTGGACCAAATAATTCAATTGGAGTTGCTGCAGCTCCATACCACATTGTACCTGATGTAACAAAAGCTGCAAAGAACACGGCAGAAATGCTGCTAGATAGTACTGTTTCAATATTACCCATTCTTAAAGCTCGATATAATCGTTGTGGTGGTCTTACTGTCAAATGAAAAATACCTGCAAAAATACCAAAAATTCCAGCTGCTATATGATGTGCAGCAATCCCACCAGGGTTAAATGGATTAAATCCATCTGCTCCCCATTCAGGAGCGACTGGTTGTATTTTTCCAGTAATCCCATATGCGTCTGAGACCCAAATTCCAGGTCCAAATAAACCTGTAACATGGAATGCTCCAAAACCAAAACAGACTAAACCTGATAAAAATAAGTGTATACCAAAGATTTTTGGTAAGTCTAAAGCAGGTTCACCTGTTCGTGGGTCGCGGAATAATTCTAAATCCCAATATACCCAATGCCAAACAGCAGCTAAGAAACATAAACCTGATAAAATAATATGTGATAAAGCTACACCCTCAAAACTCCAAATTCCAGGATTGGATACACTTTCTCCTGTAATACTCCACCCACCCCATGAATCAGTGATTCCTAGACGAGTCATAAAAGGCATAACAAACATACCTTGGCGCCACATTGGATTTAATACAGGATCCGACGGATCAAATACTGCAAGCTCATATAAAGCCATTGACCCTGCCCAACCAGAAACTAATGCGGTATGCATTAAATGTACTGCAATTAATCTACCAGGGTCATTTAAAACAACAGTATGTACACGATACCATGGTAATGCCATAGTAATTGATTCCTTAATCTAAATAATGGTCTTTGACTTTCTTACAACTAAACTAGAAAAACGTTAGCTACACTACTATTATAAGTGAAGTCAATAAAAATTAATTAATTTTCTTATAAAAACTAAAAAATTTTAAGTATTAAATAGAATAAATTGTTTCATATTTTTGAATAGGTTATGAAACAATTTATTCTATTTAATATTATTTCTCTTTCATAAATACTTCTTTCGTATCAACAATTGCTTGTTTTAGAAGATTTTCTGCTTTTTCTGTAAATTGATTTGTTTCTGCAATATCAGCAATATAATCTTGTTGTGATGTGTTTAAAAATGTTAATAAACTAGAACAATATTTTTTAACATCTACTACTTCAATATCATCAAGACAACCGGAAATGCCCGTATAAATTAAAGCAACTTGTTCTGGAACACTTAATGGTGAATTTTGAGGTTGTTTTAAAACTTCACGTAAGCGTGTACCCCGTGCTAATTGTTTTTGCGTCGCTTCATCTAAATCTGAAGCAAATTGAGAAAACGCTTCTAGTTCAGCAAATTGCGCAAGTTCAAGTTTTAGTTTTCCAGCAACTTTTTTCATTGCTTTTGTTTGTGCTGCCGAACCTACGCGCGATACAGAAATACCTACATTAATCGCGGGACGAATTCCTGAATTAAATAAATCATTTGATAAGAATATCTGACCATCCGTAATGGAAATTACATTGGTAGGAATATATGCTGATACATCACTTGCTTGAGTTTCAATGATTGGTAAAGCAGTCATACTACCACCATCTAATTCATCACTAAGCTTTGCAGCTCGCTCTAATAAACGAGAATGTAAATAGAATACATCACCTGGATATGCTTCACGTCCAGGAGGACGGCGAAGAAGTAATGACATTTGTCGATAAGCCATTGCTTGTTTTGTTAAGTCATCATAAATAACTAATGTTGCCTGACCATTATACATGAAAAACTCAGCTAATGCAGCTCCCGCATAAGGAGCAATGTATTGTAGTGTTGCAGGATCATTTGCACTGGCACAAACAATAATTGTATAAGCCATTGCATTCTTTTCTTCCAAGACATTTACCACTTGTGCTACCGTTGATGCTTTTTGTCCAATCCCTACATAGACACAAATAACATTTTCTTTTTGCTGATTAATAATTGTATCAACAGCAATGGATGTTTTTCCTGTTTGTCGATCACCAATAATTAATTCACGCTGACCTCGACCTATTGGAATCATTGCATCAATGGAAGTAATACCTGTTTGTAAAGGCTCACAAACTGATTTACGACTGATAATTCCAGGCGCCATAGCTTCTAATAAACGAGTCTCGGATGAAACAATTTCACCTTTTCCATCAATAGGATTTCCTAGTGGATTAACTACTCGTCCTAAAAATGGATCGCCAACTGGAATTTGAGCAATTTTACCTGTTGCTTTCACTGTCCCACCTTCTAAAATTTGACGCCCAGTACCCATTAGTACCACACCAACATTATCATTTTCTAAATTTAGAGCAATACCAATAGTTTTGTCTTCAAATTCTAAAAGTTCTCCACTCATCACTTGATCAAGACCGTAAACACGAGCAATACCATCACCAACTTGTAATACAGTACCAACATTATCTACTTTAACATCTTGGTCATATTTTTCAATTTGTTCACGGATAATACTGCTAATTTCGTCTGGACGAATATTTATCATTGTATTATTTTTAAAATAAAAAGTTAATAAAAGATTTTAGTTAGTTTTAAATTTCTAAAACATTATCTAAATGTTTAGATAATTTTTGTAGTTGACTTTTAATTGTAAAATCAATTACTTTTGAATTCGTTTTAATTAAAAAACCTCCAATAAGACTTGGATCAATATTAATAATTAATCTAATTTCTCGAGCGTTTGTTAATTCTTTTAGTTTTTTAATCAATGTATGTTTTTGTAAATTTGTTAATCCAAAAGCTGTATAAACTTCAATAATTTTAATTGATGCCGTTTCGTAAACTAACTCCAAATACCGAGCGATAATTGATCGTAATAAATTAATTCGATTTTTCTGAGCTAAAATAATTAAGAATTTAAAAGTCTCTTCATTTATTTGTGATTTTAAAGTTTTAGTTAAAATCTCTTCTTTTTCTTCGGCACTAATTAAAGGATTATTTAAATATTGTGTCAAATCCGGTGTTTTGTCGAAAAAAACATCTAAATTTTGAAAATCTGCTGTAACTTGATGCATCATATTTTGTTCAACAGTTAGATCATACAGAGCACTTGCATAAGGAGCTGCAATTTTTGATGCTAAGGGGTTTACACTCATAATAAATCTCCTTCTAATTTATTAATAGTTTCATTTATCAATCCTTCAGCACGTTCTTTTGATTCAAACGTTTGTTGGGCACGAATTAAAGTTTGTTGTAATACTAGTTGGATTATTTTTTCCTTAACTTCTATAAATACTTGTCTTTCTTTAGTAAGAAAAGTTGCTAAAGCTCTATCAAAGCGAATTTTTAATTCTTTTTTTGCTTCATAACCATTTGATTGAAGTAACATATATTTGGCTTTTTCTGTTTCATTCTGAATTTCGCCAATTACAACGGCAATCTGAGCTAATTGTTTTTGTGCTTCTAGTAATCGCTGATTAGCTTCATTAAATCGATTTTCAGCATCTGAAATACTTTGCCGAATAAATAATTCTCGTTCGCTCAATATTGAACCAAGAAATGGTCGACCTGTAATAACCAAAATAATAATTAAAGCAATAATATTAATTACACCAGTTTCTAAAATATCAGGATTTAAACCAATTCCTTCACTTTTGGCAGATAATGTAAAAATTTGATCAAAATTTTTCATGTTTTAAAGTTTTTATATAACCTGTTCACTTATACCATAAAATTTAAATTGATAATCGAGTTTCAATTTCTGAACATAAGGATTGCACTATTGTTTCTAAACTATTAAGCGCTGTATTCTTTTTTGCAAGAAGATCATCGATAATAGAATCTAATAAATCATCAATATATGTTTGAGAAATGTTTAATTCAATTTCAAAAATTTCTTTATACATTTTTTGGGAGTTTGTAATTTCTAATTGTGTTTCTTTACGTACACTATTCAATTGTTGTTCATATTGATCAGCTAATATATTTGCTTGTTCTAATAAAGAAGCTGCATTAGTAAGATTAGTTAAAATATACTCTTTCCGCTCAGCAATAACAGTTAATAAAGGACTATATAATATTATATTTAATATAACCATTAGGACTAAAAATTGAATTGCTATTAATGGTAAAGTTGCGTCAATATCAAATAATCCATCCGGACCATTAGCTTCTGAACTTAATATTAATGTTGAAAAATTAATCATGTAAAATCTATATGTTAGACTATAGAATTATAAAATTTTTATTTAAGAGCTATAAAGTTAAAAATTTTTAACTTTATAGCTATTTATAAATTGTTAATTAATTAACAATTTAATTAACTACTAAAAGGGTTAGCAAATAATAATGCTAAAGCTACTACTAAACCATAAATTGTTAAAGCTTCCATGAATGCTAAACTTAATAACAATGTACCACGAATTTTGTTTTCTGCTTCCGGTTGACGTGCAATACCTTCAACAGCTTGACCAGCAGCATTACCTTGCCCAATACCTGGTCCAATTGCAGCTAAACCAATTGCTAAACCAGCAGCTATAACAGAAGCAGCAGAAATAATAGAATCCATAATAAATCTTAATTAATAAATGTAAATATAAATATATAATTTTATATTAATTTACTCAAGGGCTTCTGCAATATATGCAGCTGCTAAAGTTGAGAAAATTAAGGCTTGTACAGAGCCAGCAAAAACACCTAAAACCATAATTGGTAATGGAATTACCAATGGAACTAAAGAGGTTAATACAGTAATTGTTAATTCATCAGCTAAGACATTTCCAAATAATCGGAAACTTAGTGATAATGGTTTTGTAAAATCTTCTAAAATATTAATTGGTAGAAGAAGTGGAATTGGCTCAATATAACGTTTAAAATATCCTAACCCTTTTTTATTTAAACCTGCATAAAAATATGCAAGTGAAGTTAATAATGCCAACGCGACTGTTGTATTAATGTCGTTAGTTGGTGCCGCAAATTCTCCTTCAGGTAACTCAATTAATTTCCATGGAATAAGTGCTCCTGCCCAATTCGAGCCAAATATAAATAAAAATAAAGTACCAATAAAAGGTATCCATTCTTTATAAAAACTTTCGCCTAATTGATTTCTAGCAATATCTGTAATAAAATCGAAAGCTGTTTCCACAAAGTTTTGAAAATTATGTGGAATTCGACTAGTTTCACGAGTACCTAAAAATGATAATCCTAGTAAAATAATTATTACAAACCAACTTACGACCAAAACTTGTCCATGTACTAGAAAACCACCAATATTCCAATAAAAATGTTTTCCTACTCCCGCCTCTGCTAATAATGTGAACGTACTTGAATAAAAATTATCTGGGTACATAAAATTGAACTAATTTAGTAAATTACCCAATATTAAAAAATATACAGGAACATGACTAAGTATAAACATTTTTCTTTTTTTTAGGTTTATTTTTATATAAACGCTCTATTTTAACCACTCATAACCTTTTATTTCTAGTTTTGTTGCTAACTCGGCTGAGCCTGTTTTTACTATTTTACCATTTCGCATGACATGAACAAAATTGGGTTTAACATAATCTAATAATCGTTGATAATGAGTAATTAAAATTATTGCTTTTTCAGAATTCATAAAAGTATTAATCCCGTTTGAAATTATTTTTAAAGCATCAATATCTAAACCGGAATCTGTTTCATCTAATATTGAAACTTCAGAATCTAATAATAACATTTGTAAAATTTCATTGCGCTTTTTTTCACCACCAGAAAACCCTTCATTTACATTTCTTGATAAAAATATTGGAGACATATTTACAACCTGCAACTTTTCATTTATTATATTTAAAAATTCTAGTGGACTAACTAACTTTTTAGAGTAAAATTCTAATTTGGAATTGTACGCAAGTCTTAGAAATTCTTCATTACTAACCCCTGGAATTTCAATTGGATATTGAAAAGCTAAAAAAAGACCTAATATTGACCTTTCTTCAACAGGTAAATCAAGAATACTAACTCCTTTAAAAAGTATATCCCCACTTAAAACTTTATATGCTGGATGTCCTGCTAAAACTTTTGCAAATGTACTTTTTCCGGATCCATTTGGTCCCATTATAGCATGTATTTCGCCTTTATTAATTTTTAAATTTACGTCTTTTAGAATTTCGTTATTATTAATTGAGGCTTTTAAATTTTTAATTTCTAAAATAAGCTGATTTTCTTTACTTGCACTTTCTAAAATTAGATGATTTAAAATCATTAACCAATACTTCCTTCTAATTTTAAACTTAATAATATTTCTGCTTCTACAGAAAACTCTAAGGGTAATTTTGTAAAAACTTCTTGACAAAATCCACAAACCATTAAACTAATGGCTTTTTCTAAAATAATACCCCGTTGTAAAAAATAAAAAATTTGTTCTTCGCCAATCTTTGACGTTGAAGCTTCATGTTCTAATTTAGCTGTAGAATTTTGAACTGAAAGGAAAGGAAATGTATTTGCATTAGCTAAATTACCGATAAGTAAAGAATCACACTGTGAATAATTACGAGCCCCCCATGCTTTATTATTTATAATTACAAGTCCCCGATATGTATTTTTCGATTTTCCTGCTGAAATTCCTTTTGAAATAATTCGACTATTTGTATTTTTTCCAATATGAATCATTTTACTACCAGTATCTGCCTGTTGATATTGGTTAGTTAAAGCTACTGAATAAAACTCTCCTTTCGAATTATCTCCAACCAATAAACAACTAGGATATTTCCATGTAATAGATGCACCTGTTTCAACTTGTGTCCATGAGATTTTTGCCTCTAGTCCTGTACATAAACCACGCTTAGTAACAAAATTATAAATTCCGCCTTTTCCTTGATCATTTCCAGAATACCAATTTTGAATTGTTGAATATTTTATGAAAGCATTATCTAATGCTACTAGCTCAACAACAGCTGCATGAAGTTGATTATTGTCATATTGCGGAGCAGTACAACCTTCTAAATAACTTACTTGACTATTTTTGTCAGCAATAATAAGTGTTCTTTCAAATTGTCCTGATTTTTGTTCATTTATTCGAAAATAAGTTGATAAATCAAAAGGACATATAATGTTTTCCGGAATATAACAAAATGATCCATCCGTAAAAACCGCTGAATTTAAAGCTGAAAAATAGTTATCTGCTATTGGAACAACGGTCCCTAAAAATTTTTTTATAAATTCTGGGTAATCTTTAATTGCTTCAGAAATCGAAGAAAAAATTATATCATACTGAGCTAGTTCTTCTTTAAAAGTTGTTACAACAGAAACACTATCAAAAACAGCATCTACTGCAACATTTGCTAATCGTTTTTGTTCACTTAAAGAAATACCTAGTTTATCAAATACTTTAAGCAATTCTGGATCAACTTGATCAAGATTGTTTAACTTTTTTTTGAATTTTGGTGCAGAATAATAAATAACATCTTGATAATCAATTTCGGGAAATTTTAATTGGGCCCACTCAGGTTCTGTCATTTTTTTCCATTTTTTATAAGCTTTCAAACGAAAATTTAATAAAAATCTTGGTTCATCTTTTTTTTTTGAAATTAATTGAATTGTTTTTTCATTTAAACCTGTTTCAATAATTTCTTTTTCAATTTTGGTTGAAAAACCATACTTATATGGTTGATTTACTAGTTTGGTAATATCAGTATTTAAAATTTTATTGGATAGATTAGTCATAAAGTTAACAAATAATTATGATTAAATGATTTATATTTAAAAATTCTCAGTTTAATAATTTTTAGTTTTTATTATAAGAGAATTATTCTAAGATTTAAAGTAATAACGTCCTTTTATTGTAAAAGTATTCTTTAAAACTATAACTAATACAAATAATATTGTTGAATTTATAGACCTAAATTAGTAGTATAATTTTGAACTAAGGTTGTTCTTAAAATTCAACCGATAGAGCTAATTTAAGTAAATTAGTTAAATATCTATTATATATTGCCTTTTTATTTTAAGGAGAAATAAATGTCTCAATCTGTATCAGAACGGACTCGAATTAAAAGTGACCGTTACGAATCTGGTGTAATCCCATATGCTAAAATGGGTTACTGGGATGCTTCATACACAGTAAAAGATACTGATATTCTTGCATTATTCCGTATTACCCCACAACCAGGTGTAGATCCAGTAGAAGCAGCCGCTGCGGTTGCTGGCGAATCATCTACAGCAACTTGGACTGTTGTTTGGACAGATTTATTAACAGCTTGTGAACGTTATCGTGCTAAAGCTTACCGTGTAGATCCAGTGCCAAACACAACAGATCAATACTTTGCTTTTATTGCATATGAATGTGATTTATTTGAAGAAGGATCATTAGCTAATTTAACTGCATCAATTATCGGTAATGTTTTTGGTTTTAAAGCGGTATCTGCGTTACGTTTAGAAGATATGCGTATTCCTCATTCTTACTTAAAAACATTTCAAGGTCCGGCTACAGGTGTTGTTGTAGAACGCGAACGCTTAAACAAATATGGTGTTCCATTGTTAGGTGCAACTGTAAAACCTAAATTAGGTCTTTCTGGTAAAAACTATGGTCGTGTTGTATACGAAGGGTTAAAAGGTGGTTTAGACTTCTTAAAAGATGATGAAAATATTAATTCTCAACCATTCATGCGTTGGCGAGAACGTTTCTTATATTGTATGGAAGGTATTAACCGTGCGGCAGCAGCCACAGGTGAAGTTAAAGGTTCTTACTTAAATATTACTGCAGCAACAATGGATGAAGTTATTAGCCGTGCAGAATATGCTAAACAAGTAGGTTCGGTAATTGTCATGATCGATTTAGTTTTAGGATATACAGCAATTCAAAGTGCCGCTATTTGGGCGCGTGAAAATGATTTAATCTTACATTTACACCGTGCTGGTAATTCTACATACGCTCGTCAAAAAAATCACGGTATTAACTTCCGAGTTATCTGTAAATGGATGCGTATGTCTGGTGTAGATCATATCCATGCTGGTACTGTTGTTGGAAAATTAGAAGGTGATCCTTTAATGATTAAAGGTTTCTATGATACTTTACGTTTAACGCATCTAGATGTTAATTTACCGTATGGTATTTTCTTCGAAATGGATTGGGCTAGTTTACGAAAATGTATGCCAGTAGCTTCTGGTGGTATTCATTGTGGTCAAATGCACCAATTAGTTCATTATTTAGGTGATGATGTTGTATTACAGTTTGGTGGTGGTACTATTGGCCATCCAGACGGAATTCAAGCCGGTGCTACGGCAAATCGTGTTGCCTTAGAAGCAATGGTACTAGCTCGTAACGAAGGTGCTGATTATTTCAATAGTGATATTGGTCCTCAAATTTTACGAGATGCTGCTAAAACTTGTGGCCCTTTGCAAACAGCTTTAGATTTATGGAAAGATATTAGTTTTAATTATACTTCTACTGATACTGCTGATTTTGCCCAAACACCGACGGCAAACGTATAATTATATTATAATAAGTTACTTTTAATTTAATAAAAAATAAAGGAGTATTTGAATAGTGAGACTTACACAAGGTTGCTTCTCTTTCTTACCAGATTTAACTGACGCACAAATTGAAAAACAAGTTAATTTTTGTATTAAAAAAGGTTGGGCTATGAATGTTGAATGGACAGATGATCCACATCCTCGTAACAGTTACTGGGAATTATGGGGCTTACCATTATTTGACATTAAAGATTCTGCATCTGTTATGTTTGAATTAAATGAAGCGAGAAAATCGTGTGCGCCTGGTTATATTCGGATGAATGCTTTTGATGCTTCTTACGGTACTGAAAGCTGCGCAATGTCTTTTATTGTTAATCGTCCAACAAGCGAACCAGGTTTCTATTTAGAACGTACAGAAGGTCCATCTCGTCAAATTATTTACACTATTAAGAGTTATAGTGTAGCAAATAATTGTGAAGGTTATCGTTACTAATATTAAATGATAAAAAAAGAATTAGAAAGTTATGAAGAAACTTTCTAATTCTTTTTTTATCATTTAATATTAAGCAGATTAGTTAAATTAATAATAAACACTCATAATCCAAATAATTATACATAAATAATTATTTTGGCATAGATTAGTTAAATTTAATCTTATTTTTATACTAAAATAAATAGTATTAAATTTAATATGTTTAACATTATTTTTTTTTATAGAGGTTTTAGTTATGGAAAGTTTATTGTTAAGTCGGTTACCAGATGCATATACAGTATTTAGCCCTATTATAGATGTATTACCAATTATTCCGGTTTTCTTCTTACTATTAGCTTTTGTATGGCAAGCTGCTATTGGATTTAGATAATAAAATTATAGTATATATTTTTATAATTTTAATTTATACAGATTATAATTCAAAGTCAAAATATTTTAAATTATAATCTTTGTAGACTTGAACAAAGGTCCTAACATTATTAGTTTTACTTTGTTTTTAAATTACTTATGGAATAATATAAAATATAAACTTAAATTATGTTGTAAAAATTCAATTAAATTTTTATATAATTAGTGTATAATTGTTTATTATAGCTTTAGATAACTTAAAATAACGAATCAATAAACTTGTTTTAAGTAATTTATTTTTTACTTTCTAAAAAGATAACAAATTTATATTTATATTCTAAACCCTTTTTTTATATAGTTTAGAGTATAGATTCACGTATTAAATATTTATAGTTCTATAATTATCGATAATTAGTAATTTTAATTGAATGGTAGAACCTTTATTATCTGGAATAGTCTTAGGTATGGTTAGTGTAAGTGCTCTTGGTCTCTTTATCGTTGCTTATTTACAGTATCGACGAGGTAATCAATTTGAAATTTAATTAAATTGATTAATAATGGATAAAGAATTAATATTAAATTCTTTATCCATTTTATTTTTTATAAAATTTTTTCTTTATTTTGATAAAAAATTTTTATCTATAATAATAATTTATTTTTATCTTAACATATAATGCTAAGCATATGTTGCCAAGAGTAAAGTAAAAATTAAAAATTAAAGTTTGCTTACTAAACAATTTTATTAAAGGATTACTAATATATGAGCATTGCTATTGGACAAAACCAAGACCGTGGCATATTTGATCTTGTTGATGATTGGTTAAAAAAAGACAGATTTGTTTTCATTGGCTGGTCAGGATTACTACTATTTCCAACTGCTTATTTAGCAGCAGGAGGTTGGATGACAGGCACAACTTTTGTTACTTCTTGGTATACACATGGCTTAGCAAGTTCTTATCTTGAAGGATGTAATTTTTTAACAGCTGCAGTTTCAACTCCAGCAAATAGCATGGGCCATTCATTATTATTATTATGGGGGCCAGAAGCACAAGGTGATTTTACGCGTTGGTGTCAAATTGGCGGACTTTGGACTTTTATTGCTCTACATGGAGCTTTTGGATTAATCGGCTTTTGTTTACGTCAATTTGAAATTGCACGTCTAGTAGGAATTCGTCCTTATAATGCGATCGCATTTTCAGGTCCAATTTCTATATTCGTTTCGGTATTTTTATTATATCCATTAGGTCAAGCAAGTTGGTTCTTTGCACCAAGTTTTGGTGTTGCTGCAATCTTCCGATTTTTATTATTCTTACAAGGTTTCCATAATTGGACGTTAAATCCATTCCATATGATGGGTGTTGCCGGTATTTTAGGTGGTGCCTTATTATGTGCAATTCATGGTGCTACAGTAGAAAACACACTATTTGAAGATGGTGACGCGGCAAACACGTTTCGCGCATTTACCCCAACACAATCTGAAGAAACATATTCAATGGTAACAGCTAACCGTTTTTGGTCACAAATTTTTGGTGTAGCTTTTTCAAATAAACGTTGGTTACATTTCTTTATGCTATTTGTTCCTGTTGCAGGATTATGGACAAGTGCTATTGGTGTTGTTGGTTTAGCATTAAATTTACGTGCATATGATTTTGTATCACAAGAACTACGTGCAGCTGAAGATCCAGAATTTGAAACATTCTATACAAAAAATATTTTATTAAACGAAGGTATCCGTTCATGGATGGCAGCACAAGACCAACCGCATGAAAACTTCGTATTCCCTGAGGAGGTATTACCACGTGGAAACGCCCTTTAATAGTAGTATAGCAGGTCGTGATATTGAGTCTACAGGTTTCGCTTGGTGGAGTGGAAATGCTCGTTTAATTAATGTTTCAGGCAAGTTATTAGGTGCTCACGTAGCGCATGCTGGTTTAATGGTTTTTTGGGCTGGTGCTATGGTATTATTTGAAGTATCACACTTTGTACCCGAAAAACCATTATATGAACAAGGTTTTATTTTAATTCAACATTTAGCAACGTTAGGTTACGGTATTGGTCCTGGCGGAGAAATTACTTCGACAGTTCCATATTTTGCTGTTGGTGTTATTCATTTAATTTCATCAGCCATTTTAGGTTTTGGTGGAATTTATCATTCATTATTAGGTCCAGACACTTTAGAAGAATCATTCCCATTTTTTGGCTATGATTGGCGTGATAAAAATAAAATGACTACGATTTTAGGTATTCATTTATGCGTTTTAGGTATAGGTTCATTTTTATTAGTTATTAAAGCGATGTATTTAGGTGGAGTTTATGATACATGGGCACCTGGTGGTGGAGATGTTCGTTTTATAACAACACCAACATTAAATCCAATCGTAATTTTTGGATATGTTTTCCGTTCACCTTTTGGTGGTGATGGTTGGGTAGTTTCAGTAAATAATATGGAAGATATTGTAGGTGGACATATTTGGGTTGGTATTCTATGCATCATCGGTGGTATATGGCATATCTTTACAAAACCATTTGCATGGGCTCGACGAGCATTTGTTTGGTCGGGTGAAGCCTATCTTTCTTATAGTTTAGCTGCTATTTCTATAATGGGTTTGACAGCTTCACTATATTCTTGGTATAATAATACAGCTTATCCTAGTGAACTATATGGGCCGACAGGTCCCGAAGCTTCACAATCTCAAGCATTTACATTTTTGGTTCGAGACCAACGTTTAGGAGCAAATGTTTCATCTGCTCAAGGCCCTACGGGTTTAGGGAAATATTTAATGCGTTCTCCAAGTGGAGAAATTATCTTTGGTGGAGAAACAATGCGTTTTTGGGATTTACGTGCTCCTTGGGTTGAGCCTTTACGGGGTCCAAATGGATTAGATATTAATAAAATTAAAAATGATATTCAACCATGGCAAGAACGTAGAGCTGCTGAATATATGACACATGCTCCTTTAGGTTCATTAAATTCAGTAGGTGGTGTAGCAACAGAAATTAATTCGGTAAATTACGTATCACCACGCTCTTGGTTATGTTGTTCACATTTCTTCTTAGGGTTTTTCTTCTTAGTTGGTCATTGGTGGCATTCAGGTCGTGCTCGAGCGGCGGCTGCTGGATTTGAAAAAGGAATTAATCGAGCTAATGAGCCAGTATTATCTATGCGTCCTATTGATTAAGAATCGATGGAAAAAAAATTATCCAATTTTTATTAAAATTGGATAATTTTTTTGTGAATAAAAAAGGATAAATTTAATAAAATTTTTTTGATCTTATTTCGAATATTTATAAGTGTGTACTTTTAAATGTTTTCTTTATGGGTTACCTGGGACTCGAACCCAGAACAAATCGGTTAAAAGCCGAGTACTCTACCATTGAGTTAGCAACCCTAAATATATAATACCATGAAAATATAACAAAATATTAAAGAATTCATATATTTTCATACTATTATAATTTTTAATTATATATTAGTTTGCATTTAGAAAAAAACTAGAGTATAGTAAGTAAAGATAATAAAATTTTATTAATTCTGTTTAAATTCAACAATAAGTTTATGAATGAGATTTAACAAGAAGTTTGAATTCTTTATAGGTTTATAGCCATTGTTTGGTAACGTATTAATTAAAGCATACTATAATGCTTTAATTAATATCATCGATTGAAATATATAAAAAAAATAAAGCCATACTAAAAGCTGGAAAAACTACACCAACAATCGGAACCAAAATTGAAGGTAAAAAAGCAGCGCTCATATATATATAGACATTTTTTAATAGAAAATTTTTAGCAATTTTACTATAATTATATCTTAAATATTAAATAAATTTCTTTTAATATTTAAATAATAGTATTCAAATATTAAAAGAAAATACTAATTGATTATTTAATTTAAATTTTTAGTTTTTCAATCTTATTTTCATTAAGTTAATGAAGCTTTTCCACCCGCATCTTCAATTTGTTTTTTACCTTCTTCAGCAGCATCTTTTCCTAAACTTTCTTGTATTTGCTTTGGAGCAGATTCAACCAGTTGTTTTGCTTCTTTTAAGCCTAAACCTGTTAAACTTCTAACAACTTTTAATATAGCAATTTTTTTGTCTGCAGGCACTTCATCTAACATTAGATTAAACTCTGTTTTTTCTTCGATTTCTTCAACAGTAGTTGGTCCAGCCATAATCATTGTTCCGCCAGTATTTGCGGAAGCATCCACACCAAAAGTTTCTTCAATTTTACTAACCAATTCTGATGCCTCTAATAATGTTAGTATTTTTAATTCATTGATAAGTTGATCAATTTTTTCTGTCATACTATTTTTTTATTATTACTAAATATAATTATTAATAGGATAAATTATTTTTACTTAAATTTTAAATAAAAGCATTTAAATCTAATTGAAGAGAAGGTCCCATAGTAGTACAAATAAACAAACTCTTAAAATATTTTCCTTTTACCCCTGAAGGACGATTTTGTTCGATTGATTTATATAAACATACTAAATTCTCTAGAAGTTGGTTTTCTGGAAAGTTTGACTTTCCAAAACTAACATGAACAATACCGGTTTTATCTGCTTTATACTCAAATTTACCTTTTTGAAAATCTGTCAACGTATTACTTAATCTATTAGTTACGGTTCCAGATTTAGGAGATGGCATAAGTCCTTTTGGTCCTAAGATTTTGCCAAGTTTAGCTAATTTGGGCATTATATCTGATGTTGCTATTAACAAATCAAAATTAATAATACCTTGACTTATTTCTTCAATTAAATCATCACTACCAACAATAGTAGCTCCAGCTGTTTTAGCTTCATTGAAATTGTTTTCATTTGTTAATACAGCAATAGTTAGAGTTTTACCCATCCCATTTGGTAATGTTACAGTAGTACGTAATTGTTGATCTGCGTATTTTGGATCAATATAAAGATTGACATGTAATTCTGTTGTTTCAATAAATTTTGCATTGGCGGTCTCTTTAAGAACTTTAATAGCCTCTTCTAAATTAGAATAAACATTATTTTTTGTTTTTTTAAGATTTTCTTTTTGACGACGAGATATTTTTCGCATATATTTTTTATATTCAAACATTATAAAAATTATAAATAAATTTAATCTAAAATACAAATACCCATATTTCGAGCTGTTCCTTCAACAATTTTTATTGCACTACTTATTTTTTTAGTATTTAAATCCGGTAATTTAATATTTGCAATTTCTTCTAATTGAGCTTTAGTAATAGAACCAACATTTACTCGATTTGGAGTAGATGAGCCCTTTTTTATTTTTGCCGCATTAGCTAATAAAACTGAAGCTGGAGGTGTTTTAAGAATAAAAGCATAGCTTCTATCTTCATAAACAGAAATTTCTACGGGAATAATAAGCCCACTTTTATCTGTTGTTTTTGCATTATATTCTTTACAGAATAAGGCAATATTTACACCATGCTGTCCTAAAGCAGGTCCAACTGGTGGAGCTGGTGTCGCTTTACCAGCTGGTAAAGCTAATTTAATTAGTGCAGTTATTTTTTTTGCCATAAAGATTAATTAACGTTTATTGGTAAAATAGACATAGATAATTTTCACTTTACTTAATTTATAATTAAGTATGAACGATAATATGAGTCGAAAATTTTTAATATCTAAAGAAATTTTATTGTAATAAATTACGAAATTTTTTCTGTAATTATGTTCCAAAATAAATTATTTACTGAATTTTTAAATTAAGTAAATTCTATTCTAAATAAATAAAGACCTCTTAAAAAAGAGAAACGCGTCCTGAAGGACTTGAACCCTCGACATCTAATTTTGGAGACTAGCGTTCTACCAACTGAACTAAGGACGCTAATTTAGATTATTATTATAGTAATAAAAAAGCTGACAATTGTAAACTTTAGTCAATGACAGATAAATTAATAAATTTAAAATATGCAAAAATTAAATAAAAAAACTGTACCATTAAGAATGGAAAAATATTTGCCGCATAATTTTTTAGTAGAAAAAATAGTATTAAGCAATTTATTAGTTAGTTCTGAAGCAATTGATATTACTGTACAGAGTCTTATAGTTGAAACATTTTATTTTAAAAATCATCAAGAAATTTATAAAGCTATTCTTACTATGTACACCAACAAAATGCCGATTGATCTAGTTACACTAAAAACTTTTTTACAAAATAATGGACTTTTAAAAAAGATCGGAGGAATAAAAGTTTTACTTGAACTTGTTAATCAAATTCCAAACTTAGTTCATCTTTATGAATATATTTATTTATTACAAGATAAATATATTCGACGATGTTTAATTAAATTGGGATATCAAGCAATTAATTCAGGCCATATAACTAATATTCCATTAGAAAGTATTTTATCTGACTTTGAAGTTCAATTATTTAATTTGACAAATAAAATTAAAAAACAAAAAATTTGTAGTAGTGCAGAATTATTTTCTAATATTTTTTTTAAGTTAAAAGACAATTCATTAAAATCTTTATTGCCAGGTGTTTCGTCTGGATTTTATGATTTAGATTCGTTTACTCAAGGTTTTCAAAATTCTGATTTAATTGTTGTTGCAGGCCGCCCTTCTATAGGAAAAACTTCTTTCTGTTTAAATATCGCAATAAATATAACTAAGATTTCAAAATTACCTGTTTTATTCTTTAGTTTAGAAATGTCAAAAGAACAAATAACATACCGTTTATTAGCTGCTGAAACTAATATAAATCAAATGCGTTTACGAAGAGGTAACTTAAATAAAATGGATTGGATGGAAATAACTAAAAAAATAAATATGTTATCTAATTTACCCTTGTTTATTGATGATACTGCAAATATATCAATCCAAGAAATTCGTTCTAAAATAAAAACAATAATTTTTGAACAAAATAAAATTGGCTTAATTGTTATTGATTATCTGCAATTAATGCAAAATTCAAAATTTAAATTAAATAATCGTGTTCAAGAACTATCACAAATTACTCACTCATTAAAAAATGTTGCACGAGAGTTTAAGGTTCCATTAATTGTTCTTTCCCAATTAAGTCGAAACGTTGAAAGTCGTGTTAATAAAAGACCTATTTTATCAGATTTACGTGAAAGTGGCTCTATAGAACAAGATGCGGACTTAGTATTAATGTTATATAGAGATAATTATTATAGTAGAGTAACAAATAAATTATCTGAAAACAATTTTACAGAATTAATTATTGCAAAACAAAGAAATGGCCCGACAGGAACAATTCGATTAAAATTTGATCCAAAATATACAAAATTTCAGAACAGTTAATTTTAATGCCCAGAACCAGATTCGAACTGGTGACACGAGGATCTTCAATCCACTGCTCTACCAACTGAGCTATCCGAGCTTAGTCAATAATATAATTAAATTAATCAAAAATTACAATATTTTTATTGTAAAACTATAATTTTTTTAAAAATACTTTGCTTATTTTAAGAAGAATTAGTATAATTACTAGCGGTATAGTCTTTAATTATAACTTTTTTAAAAATATTTAAAATGTCAGGATCGTAAGATAGCAGCATAAAAGATTAAATAAAGTTGATAATAAAGCTATACTTTATGATTGTAAATTTTATTATTTTAACTAGTATTTTATTTTTACTATTTATTATAATAGGAGTGGAAAGTTATTCCAATAACAATAATATTAATTATGTTTTTTTTCAAAAAACTGATACAATTACTATTGTAGTTAACTTTACTATTTTTAATTTTTCATTTAAAATAAAACGGAATTAGAAATGACAACTTCATTAACCAATTTTATCTCTAGTTTAGTCGCGGGTGGTCTTGTGGTACTTGTAATTACTGTTGCTTTAATTGTTATTAGTAAGAGTGATCGAGTTACACGTTCATAAAATTTAATTTATTAATTTAAATTTTATAGTTAATATTATAGAGCTAAATAGTGATATCTAAATTAATAAATTAAAAATTAATAAGTTAAATTATGATAAATTTTAGTTTTGGTCCCAATATTATATTAGGTTTAATTTTAGGATTTGGAGTACTATTATTGTATTTTCTTAGAATCATTAAACCGGAAGTTGCAAGAGACGAAGATATTTTTTTTGCAACTATTGGTTTACTTTATAGTTGTATATTAATGGTTCATGGCTGGCGTCTCGATCCTATCTTATTATTTAGTCAAGTATTAATTATAATATCTGTTTTAATAGCAGGGTGGGAAAACATTCGATTACGAGGATTGCTAGTAAATATGGCAAAATTCAAAAAAAAAGATGATTAATTAACTTTAATTTTCTTGGTTTCAATTTCGTAAATAATTTTTTTAAATTATGTTTAAAAAATATTCAAAGTTTTGGACTTTACTGTTATTTAGTGTTTTTAATATCTTTATTTTAAATGCTTCTGCTATTGATTTAGATGAGGCTACTCGAACTGTTGTTGCAGATTCAGCAGGAAATACAATTGTACTAACTCCTGAACAAGTAAAAAGAGGCAAACGATTATTTAACGCTACATGTGGGGCTTGTCATGTTGGTGGTATTACAAAAACAAATCCAAACGTAGGCTTAGATCCAGAAGCATTAAGTTTAGCAACACCACGTCGTGATAATATAGCTGCTTTAGTCGATTATTTAAAAAATCCAACAAGTTACGATGGTTTAGAATCAATTGCTGAAGTTCATCCTAGTATTAAAAGTGCAGATATTTATCCACGTATGAGATCAATGACAGATGAAGATTTATATTCTATTGCGGGGCATATAATGTTATCACCTAAAATTCAAGCAGAAAAATGGGGGGGGGGCAAAGTTTATTATTAATTTTTATATTAAAAATCAACTTCACTATAATAGAATTAGATTCAAATCTAATTCTATTAGTATTTTAGTAATTTTTCTTCTTTTATATGTGATCGTAATAGCATTGAACCTTGAAAAAACACTTTAAAATAAGTATTTAAAGTTACTTGTCATAATTGATAAAAAATTGCTATTGTAGTAACAATAGTGTCAATATGATTATTATATTTTATAGATTAGCAATCTAACTAATAAAATTTAAAAAGCATGTAGCTCAGTGGATAGAGCGTCAGACTCCGATTCTGAAAGACAGGGGTTCAAGTCCCTTCATGCTTAAAAAGTTTTTAAAAACTGCAATAATTTAAAAATTTAATATTATAAATTATTTTAGGGGTTGACTTGGTTTTCGACATTTGAAATTTAATAAAGTATGAGGCAGGTCGAAGTTTGTAACCTTCGTAAAAATCTACAAAACTAAATAAATGCTATTAATATAATTCCTTTCAAAATTAAAGCAATGAATAATTTTATCAGTTTCAAAAAATCGAAAAGTTATTTAAAGTTATTAAATTTTGCATATTAAAATAAATATTATTAACTTGATTTGTTCACTATAACTAGACGTTGTTATTTTTTATAGTTTAGAATAATTTATTGAATGTTCATATTGTTGAACTAAGCCTGTGAAAGAGTACTTTAATTAAATTTGGATGGACGTGGGTTCGAGTCCCATCAACTCCAGGGATGCATCCGTGGCCGAGTGGTTGAAGGCACCGGACTCATAATCCGTTTTCCTATTGGAACATCACTGGTTCGAACCCAGTCGGATGCACATAGATAAGGTTGTAAATTTTATTTTATTGTTATTTTTTATAAATTTAATAAATGTATTATTATTTATTATTAATAGGTAATTTTTCAAATTTGTATTTAAATTTTTATGTCTAGATTAAATATTCAAGAATCAGTCAATAAAGTAGAAACCGATTTCAAAAAAAAAAATTTGTTAACGATTAGAATAGGCGATAGTCTTAAAATTGGTGTTAAAATTGTGGAGGGTAATAAAGAAAGAGTTCAATTTTATGAAGGAACAGTAATTGCAAAGAAAAATAGTTCAATTAATAGTACAATAACTGTACGAAAAGTGTTACAAGGTGTTGGAGTAGAAAGAATTTTCTTAATACATTCTCCTAAAGTGGAATCACTGGAAATATTACGGTCATCAAAAGTTCGACGGGCAAAGCTTTATTTTTTAAGAGAATTAAAAGGAAAAGCTAGTCGGTTAAAACAACGATTTCAATAAAATTAAAGATTTTTAAAAAAACTTTATCAGTATCTAGTTTAAGGAGTATAATATTAGTTAGTAAAGTAATACTAAAAACAACTGTTTCAAAAATTACTTTCTAGTTATTTAAAATTGAGGAGTTAGATGGTTACTTATAAAGTGAAATTAATGAGTGAAGAACATTCTATTGATACAACAATTGACTGTGCTGAAGATGTCTTTATCTTAGATGCTGCAGAAGAACAAGGAGTCGAACTACCATATTCATGTCGTGCAGGTGCTTGTTCAACATGCGCAGGAAAAGTAGAAGAAGGTATTATTGACCAATCTGAACAAACTTTTTTAGATGATGATCAAGTAGAAGCTGGTTTTATTTTAACTTGTATTGCATATCCAAAATCAGACTGTACAATTTTAGTACATCAAGAGGATGATTTATATTAATTTTAATTTCTAATAAAATGAATAAAAAGGATCTGATTTACTAAATCTAAATCAGATCCTTTTTATTCATTTTATTAGAAATTAAGTTCTGCAGCTTGAACTTTTTCAAATTGTTTTTTCTTTAAAATTAAGAAAATTTGTGTTAATAAAACACAAAAACAAAATGCTAAATAACCAATAATTCGTGATGATTTTTGAAGTACAATTTCGGTTTCTTCTTGACCAAAACCCCCAACATTTGGATCAATATTTAAAGGTTGGTCTGTTTTAACAATCTCACCTTGTTTAACACTTAAATTTAAACCTGTTGGTATAACTTGAGAAGTTTTTACACCATTGGAATTAATAATTGTAATAGTTGATTCACCATTATCTGCAGTAGTTATTTCTGAAATTTGACCTGCTTGGCTTGCTACAAAAATATTTAGATTACTTTTTTCACCTGTAGGATAAACTTGTCCACGACCACGATTGCCGCCAGCATATAATGGATATGTAAGATATTTAACATCTGAATTCTTTTCCGGATCAGGTGAAATAATTGGAAAAATAAGTTCTTGATGTTTTTTTCCAGCAATCGGACCAACAACTAAAATATTATCAAATTCAGTACTATAGGGAGAAATAAAGACACCTTTATTTTTTGTCTTAATTTCTTTAGAAATTTTATCTTTAGGAGCTAATTTAAAACCGTTTGGTAAAATAACAATTCCACCCACGTTTAAATCTGTTTTTTTACCATTTGCTCCAATTTGTTTTTTGTTTGTATCATATGGTACTTTTACCCCAACTTCGAAGATAGAATTCGGAAGAACAGCTTGCGGAGCTTCGATTTCGATAGCTTTTTGATTTAAATGACAATTAGCGCAAGCTAGTTTTCCATTTGCGGCACGTGGATTTGAATAACCTTGTTGAGCAAAAACAGGATATGCTGAAGAATCTTCAATATAAAATCCAAATAAACTTATAACAATTGTTAAAGTGAATAAAAGACTTTTCAAGAACTTGTTGGTTACCATCTATTCAATACTTTTTAAGTATATATTTATGTTAATTAATTTTTTATTAAAAATAAGATTCCTACTCCCGAAAAATATAACATCAGTATTGCTGAAGAAAGCAATAATTGTGTAAAAGGATCGGTTGAAGGTGTTAATACTGCTCCAATAATTGTTGAAACTAGTATAACATATCGCCATGCACTTAACATTCGTTCAGGAGATAAAATATTTAATAAACCTAATAAGATTTGGATAATTGGAATTTGAAAAGCTAGTCCTGTACTATAAAAAAGAACTAGAATGAACTCAAAATATTGATCGAATGATAAAAATGGTTCAAGGACTTCTTCACTATAATTTAAAAAAAAATTTAAAGCTGCTGGAATTAAAACATAATAGGAAAAAATTAAACCTAAACCAAATAAAACTAAAGAACTTAATAATAATGGTAAAATAATTTTGGTTTCTTTTTTTGTTAATCCCGGTAATAAAAATAATAATAACTGTCCTATCGCAAAAGGACTAGCAAAAAGTAAACCTGTATAAAAAGAAATTTTTACAGTTGAAACAAAATATTCACCAGGTGAAATCTGAAAAAATTTCACATTATTAATTGGAAATTCTAATATTTTCACTATAATTTTAACTTTAAAAAAAGCTACGCAAGTTAATATTAAAATTATCCAAAAAAGATGAAAAATTCGTTGTCGCAATTCTTCTATGTGTTCTGGAAATGGTAATTCTAAAATTATAATTTCATTCTTTTTAAAGTTAAAATCAGAATTAGCTATCATAATTTCGATTGTGTATAATTTTTTACTTTACGTTATTAGACAATAATTAAATTAACTTTAATTCTATCAATTACTTATCATAAGTTTTTTAACTAATTAGTTAAAAAACTTATGATAAGTAATTGATAGCTTCAAGACGTGCAGTAGCTTTTTTTAATTCATCCGCCGCATCTAATCGATCTTTACTTGTTTCAGCAATTTCGATTTCTTCTGCCGCTTTTTCTAATTGTCGAGTCGCTTCATTTAATTCAACAGAAACAAGTTCTTCAACACTATTTACTAAAACAGTAACACGGTTACGATCAATTTCTGCTAATCCTCCGCATAAAATAATTGGTGTCCATTTTTCATCTAATTTTATTCTTAATAACCCTGTATCTAAAGCTGTTATTAAAGCAGCATGGCCATCTAATACACCAACTTGACCAGTTAAACCAGGTAAAACAACTTCATCAGCAGTTGTTGAACAAATAACTCTTTGCGGAGTAAGGACACGAATGCTAATAACCATATATATATTTACTCCTTATTTTAGAGTTTCTGCTTTTGCTATTGCTTCATCAATGTTACCTACAAGATAAAAAGCTTGTTCTGGTAAATCATCTAATTCACCTTTTAGGACCATAGAAAACCCTTTAATCGTTTCTTCTAAACTCACATATTTACCAGGTGAACCTGTAAATATTTCAGCTACAAAAAATGGTTGAGATAAAAATCTTTCAACTTTACGTGCTCGAGCAACAGTTAAACGATCTTCTTCTGATAATTCATCAATACCTAAAATTGCAATAATATCTTGCAATTCTTTGTAACGTTGTAATGTTTCTTTTACAGTTTCAGCAATTTCATAATGTTCCTTAGTTACAATTCCTGGTTGTAACATTGTTGACGTTGAATCTAATGGATCTACAGCAGGATAAATACCTTTTGCTGCTAAATTACGAGATAATACAGTAGTCGCATCTAAATGAGCAAATGTTGTTGCTGGAGCAGGATCTGTTAAATCGTCAGCCGGTACATATACCGCTTGAATAGATGTAATTGAACCTTGAGTTGTTGATGTAATGCGTTCTTGTAAAGCTCCCATTTCTGTTGCTAATGTTGGTTGATATCCTACTGCCGATGGCATTCTACCTAGTAGCGCCGATACTTCAGAACCAGCTTGTGTAAAACGAAATATATTATCAATGAATAATAAAACATCTTGTTTATTTACATCTCGGAAGTATTCAGCCATAGTTAATGCTGTTAAACCAACACGCATACGCGCTCCAGGAGGTTCATTCATTTGACCATATACTAAAGCTACTTTTGATTCTGGGAAATTCTTTTCATTAATAACTCCAGATTCTTTCATTTCTTCATATAAATCATTTCCTTCACGTGTACGTTCGCCCACTCCTCCAAATACGGATACACCTCCATGTGCTTTTGCAATATTATTAATTAGTTCCATAATTAATACAGTTTTGCCTACACCAGCACCACCAAATAAACCAATCTTACCGCCACGTCGATATGGAGCTAATAAATCTACTACTTTAATTCCAGTTTCAAAAATCGAAGGTTTTGTTTCTAGTTCTGTAAATGCCGGTGCTTCGCGATGAATCGGTAAAGTTTCAGTATATGAAACATCACCTTGCTCATCAACTGGCTCCCCTATAACATTAAAAATACGGCCTAATGTTGTTGTACCAACTGGAACGCTAATTGGAGTTCCTAAATCAACTGCTTCAACGCCACGTTTTAAACCATCTGTTGATCGCATTGATACTGCACGTACTTTATTGTCACCTAATAATTGTTGAACTTCAACAATGATAACACTTCCATCATCTAGTGAAATTTCAATAGCACTATATATTGGTGGTAAATTTCCATTTTTAAATTCGATATCTAAAACAGGACCGATAATTTGAGTGACGCAACCTTTGTTTGTACTAGTTTCTACCATTTTGATTTACCATATTTAAATATTTAAGAATAAATAGACTTTCAAAGTTCAACGTATTATTCAGATTAATAATAAATTTGAAATTTAGTAACTATCTATCATTGTACAACAAAATTGTTTGAATTTTTGATTTAAATCTAGTTTCGGTCTATCTTAACTCAAATTTTTAAATTAAATTCTATAAAAATGTTAGTGTGTTAGTAATGATTACTGAAAGTCATTTAAATTTAACATAAGCGGTAATTCTAAAATCGGTTCATTAGGATCACGTCCAGTACTTATTAACCAATTGCGTGCTTCTGGATAACTATCTGGTGCTTGTCGAAGAGCAGCTCGAAAATATAATGCTGCCTGCTCATATAATTCTTTTGATAACTCTATAAAAAAATCATATTCGTCTCTATCTAAATATTTTTGATTAGTTTCCTGATTATTAAAAAGCCATTCATCAGCTTCCCGTTCACAGAGACGCGCTTGACGATGGTACAAAGCTCCAATACTATTTAATGATTGAGAAAGGTTTGGGTTACATACAAGGCCCTGTAGAAAAAATTGTAGAGCTATTTCATCATTTTCAAATGTTTCAAATATTAATCCAATATTATAAAGAATGAAACTTCTGTCATAAGGATCTTCTTCAATTTCTAAAGCTGCATAATAGCTAATTAATGCGTCTTTAAATCTATTTTTTGATTGTAAAACCATCCCTTTGCGATAGTATGAAAATGATTTTTTTTCTTTTAAACTTGCGGGTAATATTTTTAGGATAACATCAGCTAGCACGGAAAATGCTTTATCGATGAAGTTTGTCATTAGGATTACTCCCTATTATAGTAAATAAAGGTTTTGCTTATAGAAAAATAAAATTAAGGAATAGAACTAAAAAAGACGTTAGATTTCTATTCCCTTTAGCCCATTACATTATAATATAATTTTAAAATTATTTGTATTTAATTTGTATTTGACATAATAAAGCCAAAATAAGATAAAATTCTTGCTCTTTTTATAGCTTTAGTTATTTTTCGTTGTTGTTGAATAGTTACACCAGTCGCACGTCTAGGAATAATTCTACCCTGTTCTGTTAAAAATAATTTTAAAAGTTCAATGTCTTTATAATCAATTTTTTGATTAATACTAATTGGAGATAATTTTTGTTTTTGTATTCCCATTCTTTATTTTATTTCTTTATGAATTGTAGTTCGATTACAATGTGAACAATATTTTTTCAGCTCGATTCGTTCTGGATTATTGCGACGATTTTTTTGAGTTAAATAACGGGAAACTCCAGCCGAACGTTTATTTACGTTTAAACGACATTCAGTACATTCGAGAGTAATCAAAATGCGAGTACCTTTGTTTTTTGCCATAAAAATTTCTAAGATATTTTTTTATATATTAATAAAATATTTGACTTTTATCAAGAGTTTAAAGTTTTTATATTTCGATCTAAATTAAAACTAGTAATTTTTTCAAAAACTTTCAATTTTCGAAGAAATTTATTATATTTTAATAAAATATATCAAATAATGAATAAATTTTTTTATGCCTAATAATAAATCTGCAGCAAAACGTATCTTAATTAGTAGACGTAATCGTTTACAAAACCGTTTTTATAAAAGTTCTTCTAGAACTTTAATTAAAATGTTTCAAAAACAGTTGAAAACATCTAAACTTTCAAAAACCTCTAATGATAAAAAAAACACTCAAATATTATTGAATCAAATATATAGTTTAATAGATAAAGGAGCAAAAAGAAAGGTTTTTCATAAAAATACTGCAGCTCGGAAAAAGTCAAAATTAGCTGCAATGCTTAAAGCACAATAATTAATAGAGTAAGATATGAGAAATTTAAAATTCAGCTAAGAGAAGTTTAATAAATGCTTTTAAATTTTCTTAGTATTAGACTTTATTAAAGATTTTAAATAAAAAATTAGTAAATTTAAAAGTAAATAATAACAAAGATTATGAAACCGTATATAAACTATATTACAGGTTTACCCGATTTTTTATTAATACAACGGGTAAGTTTTTGTTGGTTTATTGTGCAAGGAATAAGTGAAGAATTAATAAATTTTTCTAGAATTCTTGATTTTAGTCATAATACAGAATATATTCTATTCGGACAAGAATATCGTTTAGTAAAACCTATTTATAGAATAAGAAGGGCTAAAAGATATATCGCTAATTATGCTGTTCAATTAGTTATTCCTCTTGAAGTCAGAAATAAAAAAACGAAGAAAATTAAATATCACGATGAATTTACAATTACGAGTTTACCTATTATGACTACGGAAGCAACATTTATAATCAATGGATGTGAACGAGTAATTGTAAGTCAAATTATTCGAAGTCCAGGAATATATTTTGAAAAAAATAAAAACCAAAAAAAGTTTGCTAGATTTAAACGTAAATTTTCAAGTGATTTTTCAAATTTACGATCATTTATTATTTCTGGAAATATTATGTTCTCTCAATTTATGGTTTTTTTACCATATAGAGAACCTATAAAAGTTGAAGTATCAGAAAAAAATGAAATACTACGAAAAGAAGATATTATAACAATAACAGTCGGTTTAGGATTTATACCGAATTGGAAAAAAATAAATATATTTCAATATTCGTTTAAATATTTTAAAGAAAAAGAAAAAAATTTTAGTTTTTATTTTTTAAATTGTTTTAAAATATATAGAATTATTTCAAAACAATTTGAATATCAAAAAAAAATTGAGCTTATTCAAATTTTTTTAAGGTGGTTAAAAATAAAAAATAATGATAATATTTATCCTAACAATTTCAAAACCCAACAAATTTTTTATTTGTTGACATATTTCAATTTTTTATTAAAGTTTTTAATAAAATATGAAATTTTGTTAAAAAAACCAAATTATCAAATTAAAATCACTAAAAAGAAGTGGTTAAATAACCTTATTAAAAAACCTTTCTATCATCCGTTAATAAATAGTAAAATTTTATTAAAAGAAACACAAAAAAAAATTTATCAACACTACAACAAATTAATAAAAGAATCCCAACGAACAGCCCAAATACAATTGAACTATAAATCATTTCTAATTACTCGTTTAAGTGGCATAGGCATAAAAGAAATTAATAATTTTTCTTTTTTAAAAGAAACTATTAATAAATCTATTCGACAGACGAAAAAAAATATTTCCTTAATAAATAATACAAAATTGAAGCCGACTTTTTATTTTTCAATAAGTTTAAAAGATAATTTAAAATATATCTTTGAAAAAGAAAAGCACGGTTTTTTTATAGGAAATCGAAAACATCCATATCTAAAAACGAAAACAACATTTCTCCAATATAATCAAGATCATGAAATTAAAGATTTCTATTTTGATAAATATAAAGAAAAAGATTTATATACTGCTACTCTAATCCCAGAATATGGATCATGGATTCGATTTGGATTTCAAAAAAACACAAAAATTAATTTATACAAATATCCGATTAAAAATCAAGAAGATGAAATTATTGTTCAAATAGATAAAGTTATTCAAAAACCAATTATTCATTTATTAAAAGAAATGGGATTAATTGATTTAGAAATTTATCAAAGTTTAGAACATGCTGATTTTTTTTACTTTGATAAACCTGTATTGAGTAGTTCATTAAATTTAAAGCAACCATTACTTCGATTTGAATTAAATTCAAATCTGTATAACAATATTTCTGAATTTTCAAGGATTTTTGATAAAACTTATTATCAATTAGGAAAAATTGGTCGGTCTAAACTAAATAAGCGCTTAAATTTAAATATCAGTCAACGATTTCAAACAATACTATATGATGATATTTTTGCTATTCTTGATCAATTAATAACGTTATCCATTTCTAAAATTCCAGGTGATGATATTGATCATTTAAAAAACCGTCGAGTTCGTTCAGTCGGAGAATTATTACAAAGTTTATTTAGAATAGGTTTTCTAAGGTTATCAAGAAAATTAGGAAACCAAATAAATCGAACGGACTCAGGACAACTTTCAAATTTTAATATAATTAGTGCAACAATTCGAGAATTTTTTGGGTCTAGTCAACTATCTCAATATATGGATCAAACAAATCCTTTGTCTTCCCTAACACATAGACGACGTATCAGTGGATTAGGACCTGGAGGATTTGATAGAGATCGAATAAGTTTTGCTGTTCGTGATATCCATTCAAGTCATTATGGAAGAATTTGTCCAATTGAAACTCCTGAAGGTCAAAATGTTGGTTTAATTGCCTCTTTAACAACATGCGCTAGAGTCAATAAATCTGGATTTATCGAAACACCCTTTTGGCGTGTTCTCAATGGAAAAGTTATTAAAACAACAAATCCAATTTATTTAACAGCTGATATTGAAGATTTTTATAAAATTGCCCCTGCTGATATTTCTATAAACAAAGATAACTATTTAACTAAAAATTTAATTCCTGTACGGTATAAACAAGATTTTATAAATGTTAGCCCTTTTGAAGTTGATTTTATTGGAATTTCTACAATTCAAGTTGTTTCAGTGGCTGCTTCATTAATACCATTTTTTGAACATGATGATGCAAATAGAGCATTAATGGGTTCTAATATGCAAAGACAATCTGTTCCATTAATATTACCTCAAAAGCCAATTATTGGAACAGGACTAGAAAATCAAGTCGCTCTTGATTCTGGAATGACTCTAACTGCAACAATTTCGGGGATCGTCAACTCTGTAACCTCTCGGCAAATTATTGTAAAAGATAGTTTTGGAACAGAAATAAAGTATAATTTGCAAAAATATAAAAGATCAAATCAAGAAACATGTATTAATCATCGTCCAATTGTTTGGAAAGGAGAAAAAATAAAATCTGGTCAAATACTTACAGACGGACCAGGAATAATCGCCAATGAACTTGCTTTAGGACAAAATATTTTAATTGCTTATATGCCATGGCAAGGATATAACTTTGAAGACGCTATATTAATTAATGAAAGATTGGTATATAATGATATTTTTACATCAATTCATATTGAGCGATATGAAATTGAAATTGATAGAACAGCAGAAATTTCTGAACAAACAACAAAAAATATACCGAATTTAAGTAGTTCAGATGTTCAACATTTAAATAATGATGGAATTATAAGTGTAGGAACATTCGTTAAACCAGGTGATATATTAGTTGGAAAAATAATTGCTAAAGATGATTCTGAACAATTACCAGAAGCTAAATTATTACGAGCTATTTTTGGAGCAAAAGCAAAAGGAATAAAAGACACATCTTTTCGTATGCCGAGTGGGGAATCTGGTCGGGTTCTTGAAACGTTAACAATTAATCGAAAAACAAAATTAGCTTATGAATTTGAAAAAATTTATATTGTAATAGCCAAAATTCGAAAAATTCAAGTTGGAGATAAAATTGCTGGCCGTCATGGAAATAAAGGAATTATTTCACGTATAATGCCACGACAAGATATGCCATTTTTACCAGATGGAACACCTATTGATATTATTTTAAATCCTTTAGGTGTCCCTTCTCGAATGAATGTTGGACAATTGTATGAATGTCTTTTAGGATTCGCTGGTCATAAATTAAATCGTCGTTTTAAAATTCTTCCATTTGATGAAATGTATGGACAAGAAGTTTCGCGTATATTGATCAATAAAAAATTACGTCAAGCTTCAATAGAAAATAATGAAGGTTGGTTATTTAATCCTTATGCCCCAGGAAAAATGGTACTTATAGATGGCAGAACTGGTAAAGAATTTGAAAATCCAATTACAGTAGGTAACGGTTATATGTTAAAGCTAATTCATTTAGTTGATTATAAGATGCATTCACGTGCAACTGGACCCTATTCTCTTGTAACCCAACAACCACTTGGTGGAAAAGCACAACATGGTGGACAACGTTTTGGAGAAATGGAAGTATGGGCTCTAGAAGGATTCGGGGCTGCTTTTACATTAAAAGAACTTTTAACTATTAAGTCTGATGATATGCAAGGGCGAAATGAAACATTAAATGCAATTGTAAAAGGACAACCAATTCCTACGTCTGGTATTCCAGAATCTTTTAAAGTTTTATTACATGAATTACGATCAATAGGGTTAGATATGAGTACTTATTATATTGATAAGTTTAGTTCAACTCAAAATTATGAAACAGAAGTCAATATTACTGAAAAATATGATCCTTTATCTAAAACGTTTCTTCCAATAACAAATATGACTACTATCTCTTTTTAATAATTTTAATAAAAAATGTTACGGTCTGAAAAAGAATTTGATTATATAAAGATTAAATTAGCATCTCCACTCCGGATTTTACAATGGTCTCAACGGAAGTTACCAAATGGTCAATTGATTGGTGAAGTTCAAAAATCTGAAACAATTAACTATCGAACTTTTAAACCTGAAATGGATGGACTATTTTGTGAACGAATTTTTGGACCGAGTAAAAGTTTAGAATGTGCCTGTGGAAAATATAAACGAGTTCGATATGAAGGTTTAATTTGTGAAAGATGTGGTGTTGAGTTAACAGAATCTAGAATTCGTCGGCATAGAATGGGACATATAAATTTAATTTATCCAGTTGCCCATGTTTGGTACATAAATAGTCGTCCGAATTATATGGCCTTATTACTTGAAGTGGAACAGTGTGAAAATAGATTTGATCCTTTTATTATTGAATTTATTCCTGAATTTTTAATTTTTCTTTCTCCTCTGGAACATATTCTTTTTGAACAAGATCTTTTAATTTTAATACAACCAAAAGATGAAAAAAAGTCAAATTATATTAATTTGTGGGATGGTCGCATTAAACGAATAAAATTATCCTCATTAGTATATTTTATGGCTGAAGATGAAATATCTTTTTATGGTATTCATTGGGATTTGCAACAATACCGTCGAAATAGAAAAATTGGTTTAACAGGTTACCCGTTAAAACCTTATCCTAAACCAAAACCTCAGTATCGTCGTCGTCAGACACCTAAATATTTATTACAAGCCACACCAAGTTATTTAATTGGGACGGTTTTAATTAAAAGAGAATTAGCAAGACTTAATCTTAACACCGAAATTTTTAAAACTCGTAGCTTAATTACTGTTTGTACAAATATTTTATCTAAAGAATCGTCAATTTATTATTCTCATTTTACAAGACGAGAAAAACCAAAGAAAAAACCGAATAAAGACGAACCTTACTATCATTGGGCAAAAAAATGGGAAATCAAGCGTATCTATAAATTACGAGACTTAGCAATTAAACGTATTCGAATTTTAGAAAATTTAATTGCAACTGGTTCAAATCCCGCTTGGATGATCTTAATAATTTTACCGGTCATTCCACCTGCTTTACGACCTATGATTCAATTAGAGGGGGGAAGATTTGCTACTTCTGATCTAAATGAATTATACCGTCGCATAATCACAAGAAACAATCGATTACTTCGTTTATTAGAAATTGATGCGCCACAATTGATTATTCGAAATGAAAAAAGAATGTTACAAGAAGCTGTTGATACTTTAGTGGATAATGGAAAACGAGGAAAAATTGCATTAAGTGCAAATAATCGACCACTAAAATCCCTTTCGGATATTATTAAGGGAAAGCATGGACGTTTTCGACAGAATCTTTTAGGAAAGCGCGTTGATTATTCTGGCCGGTCAGTTATTGTTGTGGGCCCTTCTTTAAAATTAAATCAATGTGGTTTACCTTATGAAATGGCAATCGAATTATTTCAACCTTTTATTATTCGGGAATTAATTAATGACGGTTTGGCAACTAATATGAAAGTGGCAAAAAATTTAATCCAACAAAACGAGCCGATTATTGATCTAGTTTTAAAAAAAGTTTTAATGAATCATCCTATTTTTTTAAATCGTGCCCCAACTTTACACCGTTTAGGAATTCAAGCTTTTGAACCTATTGTAGTACAAGGAAGAGCAATTCAATTACATCCTTTAGTATGCTCGGCATTTAATGCTGATTTTGATGGGGATCAAATGGCAGTTCATATACCATTATCTTTACAAGCTCAAGCAGAATGTTATATGTTAATGTTATCTCCATATAATTTTTTATCTCCAGCAAATGGAGAACCTATTATTACGCCAAGTCAAGATATGGTATTAGGATGTTATTATTTAACAGTACAAAATATTAAAGGACTTCTAGGTTCAAATCATTATTTTGCAAGTTTAGAAGATGTTATACTTGCTTATCATCAGGAAAAAGTTGAAGTACATAGTTGTATTTGGGTTAGATATAGACAACAATTAGAAAAACCTTCAAATTTAATTCGAAAAACTAAACTAAAAGACAATACTTACATTGAGTATTATGAAAACAAACAAATACGAAAGGATAGAAATGGAAATACAATTGTACAATATTTGCAAACTACAACTGGGCGAGTTCTCTTTAATTATACAATACAAAAAGCTTTAAATATTTTAGAACAAATAAGTTATAGAACTTAGTAAAAGAAAATTTTTATGGATAAATACACCTATCAAAATATTTTAATAAGTAAAAAACAACTAAAACAATTATTAGCTTGGAGTTTTACAAAATATAATTCAATAGAAGCTAGTTTATTAGCAGATGAATTGAAATATTTAGGATTTAAGTATGCTACTCAAGCTGGAATTTCAATTAGTATTGAAGATTTAAAGGTTCCATTTATGAAGGTTTTAATGTTAAAAAAATCGAACCAAGAAATCTTAAATGCGCAAAAAGTTTGGCTAAAAGGAAAAATTACTGATGTTGAAAGGTATCAAAAAATAATTGATACCTGGAATATAACTAGTGATGGGTTAAAAAATGAAGTTGTTTATTATTTTAAAAATTATGATCCATTAAATTCGGTCTATATAATGTCCTTCTCGGGTGCACGTGGTAATTTATCACAAGTTCGTCAATTAGTAGGTATGCGAGGTCTTATGTCTGATCCGAGTGGTGAAATTTTAAATTTACCAATCAAAAAAAATTTTAGAGAAGGATTAACCGTTACAGATTATTTAATATCTGGTTATGGGGCACGTAAAGGAATTGTTGATACAGCCTTAAAAACAGCTAATTCAGGTTATCTAACACGACGTTTAATTGATGTGGCTCAAGATATATTGATACGAGAAAAAGATTGTTTAACTATGCATTCATTTTTAATGTTAAATATTAAAAATAAAATGCTAACTAATAAGTTTTTTTTTACTCAAATTTTCGGCCGTTTAATTAATAAACCAATTTATGATAATCAAACAAATGAATTAATTGCTCAGATAAATACAGAAATAACTCCTACTATAATTAGGATTTTTTTAAGTAAAAACGTTAAAAAATTTTATATTCGTTCGCCTTTAACTTGTAGTTTATATAGAGCTATTTGTCAGAAGTGCTATGGATGGGATTTAGCTAATGAAAACTCAGTCAATATTGGAGAAGCAATAGGTATTATAGCTGGACAATCGATTGGCGAACCTGGTACTCAATTAACTATGCGAACATTTCATACCGGGGGAATTTTTACCTCGGAAGCAAATCAGCAACTAATTAGTCCAGTAGAGGGTCTTATTAAATTTTCTGAAGTTTTAAAGACTCTAATATTACGAACAACGAGAGGAGAAGATGTACTTATTACAAAAAATTCTGGTTCATTAATTATAATTCCAAAGAATGAAAAACATAAACTAGTACAAGTCGAATTGTTACGAAATACAATTCTATTTATTAAAAATAATCAATATATAAAAGAAAATGAAATTATTGGAGAATTAACAAATGATGATAAACAAATTCGAACAGAAGTAAAACCAATATTAACAAAAAATTCAGGTGAAATTTTTATACCATACTTAAAAAATAAAGTTCATTTAATAAATAGTAATAAACTTTTATGGATTTTATCAGGTCAACTCTATCAGGCTCCTATGAATTCGTTTTTGAATTTTAATACCGATCATAAGTTAAATAAAAATAGTTATATTTATCGAACAAAAATAATAAACCAATATTCCGGAATAGTTAATTTTGTAAATAAAAAAAAAGACTTATTTAAACGGATGATTCAAATTGCAAATAATAATTATTTTTTGTTAAATTCAAGTGTTCAAAAATTATTATCACCTTTAAAACTATTTTATCACATATTTAATTTTAATAATTTAAAATATATGGTACCACTTGAATTTAAAAATTCTAAAGCTTATTTTAACGTAAAAATAAATAAAATTTTTGGTATTTTACTTACAAATAATTTTTTTACTTTAACTGGTGGCACAGCTTATTATAATTGTCAAATTAATTTTAGTTTTTCATCTACAACTCATAAAATTGCTTTTTATAAAAATTTTGAAAACGGACCTAATCCAAAAACTCTAAGTTTAGCTATAACAAAAAAACTACCTATTGAACATCTATATTTTTTTAAACCTTTTACTTATCAAAAATTGAATTATTTTTGTAAGAGTTTACAATCTCCCTTTCCTATAAAAAAACGTATTATTCATCGTAGTATAATTTGGCTATCAGAAGAAACATATAATTTAAATTGTGACTCAAATAGTTTGTTAGTTGAAAATGGAAATTTTATTTCAGAAAACTTTGAAATCATTCCAGGAACTTTTTCAAAAACAGCTGGAATTGTAAAAATTGTTAATAAAAATAATAGTACGCAGAAAATTTCAGTTAAATCAGGATTTTTGTATAAAGGTAAAAATTTTGAAAATTTAGCCGGAAAGATTTTTTATCCGGGTGAGATAGTTTTAAAAAATATTAAAAATTTTTCTCCTTCATTTTGTGAACAAATTAATGACAAATTTGGTCAACAATTATTAATTCGTCCATTAACAATTTATGAAGTTCCACTTTCAAAATCAATAAATAAAATTTTTGGAAAAAATAATCATCTAAGTTATCTTTTTAACTTACATAATAAAATAAAATATTTATACGCATCCAGTCAAAAATTTAAAACTGCAAATCATTTAAATTTAATATCGAATATATTAAGTCTGAAATCAAAAAAATCATTTTACACAAATTTTATTGTTGAATTTCGAAATCATAGAAAAAATAATCGTATAGATTTTAACTTTACTGAAAAACTATGTTTAATTAATTATATATCCCCGCATTTAAAATATGTCAATATTTGTTCTTCATTATTAATAGAAAAAAATCAATTTGTTGATTCGTATACAGTATTAGGATATTTAGAAGCATTATCAGTAAATCTATTAGAAATTGTTAGATTTAAATATAAATCGACAAATATTAAACAAATTTTTTTAATTTCAAATAAAGATTGTTTGACTATTAAAAAAAATAAAATAAAAAATAAAATAGTAAGCGATTTAATAATTAACAAAGTAAATGTAAATCAAATTGGAAAGATTATAATTGATAATAATGAATTTCTAACAATTCAAAAAGGTCGTCCATATTTTTTTCCAAATTGTAAAACTGAAGATTCTATTAAAAATAAAGATTTATGCTACAAAGTTATACGTTTCATGGATTTACCTTTTTTTGAGAATATACAAATTCCTCGGTCAGTATTTTTAAATTATTATGATATAACAGTTAGAAAAGCCTTTCAAAGAACAAAACAAACAAATAGAAAAATTATATTAGAACGGTCGAAAATGTTCATAAAAAAAAATGGAAAGCTTTATAGTTCAGTCCTCTTACCATTTTTTAAACAGTTTTCAATTAAAAAACCTAATAATAAGATAATAATTGATCCGAATCTTTCTCAACAAAATACTTTTTATACTTTACTTAAAAAAACTGCAAAAACAAAAGAGGAAACGGATTTCATAAAATTACAAAAAAAAAGAAAAAAACGGACTTTATTATTACAAAATTCAGGGTTAACTTCAAATCAATTTAAAGATTTGAATAACTTAAATTATAAGTTAATACTTGTTCAACTTCGACAAGATATAAAATTAGAAGAAATTTATAAAACATACGGTATAAACAAATTATTAGATATTTATTCTCTTACTGATGATTATTTTGAACAAGAAACTAATTACCTTTATTGTAGAAATGGCGAATTTGTAGACAGTAATAAAACAATTGGATTATTAAATTTTGAAAAAGAAATCACAGGTGATATTGTTCAAGGCTTGCCAAGAATTGAAGAATTACTCGAAGCTAGAAAAAAAAAGTTAAGAACACGTCGTGTTCCGACAAATCAAAAAAAAAGTCTTCTAGTTCAAAAATCTAGTATAGATTCTAACTTTGAATTTAGAAAAATTGGAACATCAATTAAAGAAAATGAAAAACTAAATCCGCATATTTTTTTAAAAGTTTATTTCAATTATTATGGATTACTTAAAACTTTATTATGTTATAAGAATAATAGATTTGAGTCTTGTCGGTTAATAAATATTTATGAAGCAAGTTATCGAACTTTTAAAAAAGTACAGGTACTAATATTAAATTCTGTCCAATCTGTTTATAAATCACAAAGTGTTTCAATAGCTAATAAACATCTCGAAGTAATTATAAAACAAATGACAACAAAGGTATTTGTTACTAATGAAGGTAATACGCCACTATTACCTCAAGAAGTTATAGATTTATATCATATAAAATATATCAATGATATTATAATAAATCATAGAAAATGTGAGGCTTGTTATATTCCTTTATTATTAGGAATCACAAAATCTGCTTTAAATAATCCAAGTTTTATTTCTGCAGCTAGTTTTCAAGAAACTACTCGAGTATTAACAAAAGCCGCACTAGAAGGTCGTTTAGACTGGTTACGAGGTTTGAAAGAGAATATTATTATTGGGCATTTAATTCCAGCAGGGACTGGTTATCGTAATTATATTAATAGTTTTAAATCACCAGCACCACTCAATCAGAAATTAATTTCCGAGTTTTATGATTTAAAAAATTTTAACTTAAAAAGCTAGACGCTTTTTTTTTACTCTGTTACTCTTAAAAGTCTAACTACAAATATTTTTTAATTTAAGGAGTTAAAATTTGTTATGGCTGATATCAGTTTAGCCCAATTATTAGAGGCTGGTGTTCACTTTGGACATAAGGCTTATCGTTGGAATCCTAAAATGTTTCCCTACATTTATACAGAACGAAATAGTATTCATATTATAGATTTAGTTCAGTCTGCCCAAATGTTAAAAGAAGCAAATTTGTATCTACAATCACAAGCTAAGCAAAATAAAACTTTTTTATTTATCGGAACAAAACGACAAGCAAGTAATTTAATTGCTCAAGAAGCTAAACGATGTAATTCTTTTTATGTTAACCATCGATGGCTAGGAGGTATGCTTACTAACTGGGTGACAATAAAAAATCGTATTGCACGTTTAAAAGCATTAGAAGAAGAAGAAGAAGTTTTTAATTTATTGTCAAAAAAAGAATCCTCTTTAAGACGTAAGGAATTAGAAAAATTACGTAAATATTTAAATGGTGTTAAAAATATGGTTCAGTTACCTGATGTTGCAATTATCGTAGATCAAAAACGTGAAATAACAGCAATTCGAGAATGTCGTAAATTACAAATTCCAATTGTTTCAATTTTAGATACAAATTGTGATCCTGATTTAGTAGATATACCAATTCCCGGTAATGATGATGCTGTTCGTTCAATTAAATTAATCTTAAGTTCATTAACAAATTCTATTGAAAAAGGAAAGTCTAGAATAAATTAGGAATAAAGTAATTTTTAGTGTAAACATCTTCTTTAAAAGTAGTATTAAAAAATCAAAAAGATTGAAAAAATGCAATAATTTAAGATAACTGTTTATAACATATAATAATAAAACGCTATTATTATATGTTATTTGTTTTTTAACTTTTATGAAAATTTTCATACAACTCTAAAATCTAGTTAACTTGTAATCTTAATTATTTATTAAATTAAATTTCTAAAACATAATCGATTAGGTTATTAAAAATATTAAAAACTAGATGCCACTTATTAATATAATTCTGAATTCTTGTTTTCTATAAATGTAAATAATAGAATTAAGTTCATAAGGTTGCTGGCGTAGCTCAAGGGTAGAGCAACGGATTTGTAATCCGTAGGTTGGGGGTTCAAATCCCTTCGCCAGCTATAAGTAGATATTTTTGATCTAATAAAAAAGTATTCTAAGATCCAATCTTTTAAGTATAAAAAATTATTATTAAAATTTTTATTGACTTGAATAAATTTTTTTCCATTTTGAAAAATTATATTTTTCAGATTCATTAGTCTAATTCAAAAACTTCAGCAAAAATCTTAGAAACTTTATCTCCTGAATCAATTGTTTCTAATGGATCTTTTCTTAATCGATGACGTAAACACAATCTAATGATTTCTTTAATATTTGAAACTGTTACTTTGTCTAATCCCATAAAAGCAGCATGTGCTTTAGCAGCACGATTTGTTACTATATCACCTCTTAATCCATCAACGTCTAAACGGCTACATACTTGAGAAATTTTTATACGCAACTCATAATCTAATTCTACGTTATATAATCTTTCTTGCGCATTAACAATTTGTTCACGTAATTTTTGTTGTTGAACTTCATATTTTTTAATCCAATTAATAGGTGTTTGATCAAACGATGTTCGTTCTTCTACCACCTTTACACGTAATTCTGGATCTTTAACTGTACGAATTTCAGCATGCATTCCAAATCTGTCTAATAATTGTGGTCTTAATTCACCTTCTTCAGGATTTCCTGAACCAATTAATACAAAACGAGCTGGATGACGAATTGAAATTCCTTCCCGTTCAACAGTATTCCAGCCTGATGCTGCAGAATCTAATAAAATATCAACTAAATGATCGTCTAATAAATTGACTTCATCAACATAAAGTAATCCTCGATTGGCTTTTGCTAATAACCCAGGTTCAAAAGCCTTTATACCTTCTGTTAATGCTTTTTCAATATCAATAGTTCCACAAACACGATCTTCAGTTGCACCTAATGGAAGATCGACCATTGGAATTTTAATAAATTCTGTATTTATTGATTCGTTATTTTGAATTGCAAGTTTTACTTCATTTCCCATTAAATCTAAATCTGACTTATGAGAGTTAAAAGGATCATCCTTTACAATTTCAATTTCAGGAAGTACATCAGCAATTGCTCGAATTGTTGTAGACTTTCCTGTTCCACGATCTCCCATAATCATAACTCCGCCAATTTTAGGGTCTATTACATTTAATAGTAATGCTAATTTCATTTCATCTTGTCCTACAATTGCAGTAAAAGGAAAAACTGGCGTATCGAATTTTTTTAGATTTTGTGTCACCATAATTCTTATAAAATTTGAGTATAAATATATTTTGTTAGTCTAATAACTTTATTTATTTAAGAATATTAATTAAAAATTTTATTTATTTAATCAATATTCTTAAATAAGTCAAATTATTATTCATAAAGTGTTGAACCTAACCGAATTGCTAGAACACTTGTTAATAAAGCCGCCATTAAGATTGTATAAACTTGAGAATCGTAAATCATAAATTATTCCTAAGGTTTAATAAATATATCCAAACTTTTTTGATTCTAAGGAATGTTATACATTGTAGAAAAAAGTATTTTATAATTAGTTTAATAAAAATTTATAAATCAAAAAATGTTATTTTTAATTTTTTATGTTACCAACTTGATTTGGTTACACCTGGTAATAAACATTGATGCGCCATTTCTCGTAAGACATGCCGAGATAAACCAAAATCGCGATATACTCCACGTGGTCGTCCGGTTTTCCAGCATCTATTTCTTATTCGAATTTTTGAACTATTTCGTGGTAATTTTTGAATTTTCGAATGAACATCTAACTTTAAACCAAAATCATTTGTATTTTTATACTCTTCTAACAAACTAACTCGTTGTGCTAAATATTTGTTATTTAATTTGATACGCTTTTTATCACGCTCAATCATACTTTTTTTTGCCATACAATAATCTAATTTTTGAAATTAGTTTGAAATAGAAAATAGAATCAATTAATATTTATTTTTACTTATTTTATAGTTTTAATACTTGAGTCGCAATATTTTTTGATAAATTGTAGATTAATAATTTATTTAAACATTGAAATATAAGGAATATATTTATTTGGCAATCTTGTGTATTTACAAAGAAGTTTACGAAAAGTTTTACCATCCATATTATCAAGACGTGTTAATTTTCTCGCGATTTTGTCAATAATTATTCGATTATCTAAAATTATTTCAAGTGCTTTCTGATCGCAATAGTAAATAATTTGACGAACTTCATTATCAATTCGATCCGCAAGATTTTCAGCATAATCCGACCCAGTATTCATATTTCCACCTAAAAAAACTTGTCCGCTATTTTCATCTTCAAATGCCATTGGACCAATTTTTGACATTCCAAAACGAGTAACCATTTGTCGTGCTAAATTGGTCGCTTCTTGTAAATCTCGACCAACAGCAGTAGTTATTTCAGCTTCTCCAAATACAATTCGCTCACTCGCACGGCCAGCAAGAGTTGAAATAATACGTGCTAAGAATTCCGTGCGTGAAGGTAAGGCATTATCATCTTCTTCAATTGCAAACCAGGTAACACCTTTACTTTTTCCACGTGGTTTTGTTGTGATTCTTTCTACTTCATCATGAGATTTTAAGACAGATCCAGCAACTGCATGACCAACTTCTCGATAGGCAATTAAATTTTTATTTTTCATCTTTTCTACAGGTTTTTTAGAAATTCCGCCACTAATTCTATCCGTAGCTTCATTAATTTCATTTAATGTTATAATTTCTTTTCCATAACGTGTTGATAAAATTGCTGCTTCGTTTAATAAACCTGCTAAATCTGCTCCTGAGAATCCAGGAGTATTACTAGCTAAGCCTGTTAAAGAAACATCATCACCTAAGGGTTTATTTCGAGCATGAACTTTTAAAATATTTGCTCGTCCACGAGCGTCGGGTAAGCCAACGACAATTCGTCTGTCAAAACGGCCAGGTCTTAATAAAGCTCCATCTAGTATATCAATTCTGTTTGTTGCTCCAACAACAATTACTCCTTTATTTTCTCTAAACCCATCCATTTCCGTCAATAATTGGTTCAAAGTCTGCTCACGTTCATCATTTCCTCCTCCAATACCGGCCCCCCGTTCGCGACCGACGGCATCAATTTCATCAATAAAAACAATACATGGAGCATTTTCTGCTGCCTTTCTAAATAAATCACGAACTCGAGCTGCTCCAATACCAATAAACATTTCTACAAATTCTGATGCAGCTACACTAAAAAAAGGAACATCTGCTTCATTTGCGATTGCTTTTGCTAACATAGTTTTTCCAGTCCCTGGAGGGCCTGATAATAATATACCTTTTGGAATTCGAGCTCCGACTGCTTTGTATTTTTCAGGTTCTTTTAAGAAAGAAACAATTTCTTCAAATTCCGCTTTTGCTTCATCAATTCCAGCAACATCATCAAAAGTAACACCAGTATCTGGCCGACGTTCGAATCGTGCAGGTGATTTACCTATATCCATTGGAGAAGGATTTGATCCATCAGAAAAATTTTCAGAATTTTGAAAAAGAAATATTAAACCTAATATTAAAATTACCGGTACTAGTAAATTCGCCGCTATTATATAAAATAAATTATTATTGTTTTGTTTTACAGAATAAGCTGTAAAATCTACATCATATTGTTTTAATGTTTGAACTACTTGTGGTGATCCTGGTGGAAGTTGGACACGAACCGTATGTAAACGATTTCCTGTTCCATATTGCGGTGTTTCCATTTGGCATATAGCAAATCGACCATGATCATATAAATCTACTTTTTTAATTATGCCTACTTTTATATATTTAAGAAAATGACCATAACTTATACTTAAATTAAACGAGTCGATATTGTCTGAAGTTACTAATGGATTTATTTCTAGCTTTTCACCTTTGTATTCATAATATTGAATTTCACTTTTTGTCTCTTCTTGTATTTGATTCCATATACGCTCTTTTGCATTCCACAAATGTTGATCTGGAAAATTTGCTAGATTTAAATCTATACCAATAATAAGAAATAGAGTAATCATTGTGATAATAAATAAGTTACCAAGCATTTTCTTATTTTTTTTATATTTTTATATAAATTTATTCTTATTACATATTATAACATATTTTTATTCTTAAAATCAACAAAAATTAAAAATTTATTGTTTAAAAAATCTTTCTTATATATATTAAACTTAGTATAATCTATTATATAATATCGCGTAATATTTAAAATTTTTAAAAACTTATGATAAATCGTGGTTCAATAGTTAGAATTCTTAGAAAAGAATCATATTGGTTCAATGAAATAGGAACAGTAGCAACGGTAGATCAAAGTGGAATTCGTTATCCAGTTGTAGTTCGATTTGAAAAAGTTAATTATAGTGGAACTAATACAAATAATTTTGCATTAGACGAATTAATTGAAGTTGATAATAAAAACAAATAAACTTTTTAGAAAAGTAGAGTAAGTCATATTAAAATTGCTTTACTTTTTTTTTTTTGATATTATTTTTTAATTAAACTTTTTAATAAATCATCGAATTTATGAGACATTTTCCTCAAATTGGAAAAATTGCCCCAAATTTTTTAACTATTGGCGTTTATAAGAAACGGCTAGGTAAAATTCGATTATCTGATTATAGAGGTAAAAAATATGTTGTTCTTATTTTTTATCCAGCAAATTTTACACCTGTTTCACCTACTGAATTGATTGCGGTAAGTGATCGAATTTCAGAATTTAAAAAATTATCTACACAAATCTTGGCAATTTCAGTTGATAGTCCTTTTTCTCATTTACGTTATTTGTTATCGAGTAGAGAGGAAGGTGGATTAGAAAATTTAAATTATCCATTAATTTCTGATTTAACACAAAAAATTACAAATAATTATAATTTATTAACTGATGATGGTTTAGCTTTTCCAGGTTTATTCATTATTGACAAAGAAGGTATAATTCAATATTATACTGTTAATAACTTATTATGTGGTAGAAGTATCAATGAGTTGCTTCGTATTTTACAATCAATTCAATATGTAAAAGAAAATCCAGGTCAAGCATGTCCTGTTGATTGGAAATATAAGGACCAAATTTTATATTCACATCCATTAAAATCAAAACTTTATTTTAAAGATTTATATTCCTCTAAAAAAGTTTAAAATTTTTATGCCTAAATTAAAAACACGGAAGTCAGCAAATAAACGTTATAAAATAACGGGTACGCGTAAAATTTTACGCCATCATGCTTATAAAGGGCATCTTTTAATGAAAAAATCACATACTCAAAAGCGGAAGTTATCTCAAACAATCTCTGTTACTGCTTTTGATAGTAAATCTATTAAATTAATGTTACCTTACTAAAATTTTAAAATGGTTAGAGTTAAACGAGGAAATGTTGCCCAGAAACGTCGCAAAAAAATTCTTCAATTAGCAAAAGGTTACCGAGGTACGCATTCTCGTCTATTTAGAATAGCAAATCAACAAGTTATGAAAGCTCTTTGTTATTCATATAGTGGGAGAAGACAAAAAAAGCGAATATTTAGAAAATTGTGGATTAGTCGAATTAATGCTGTTTCAAGAATAAATAATATATCTTATAATCGTTTAATACATAAATTTAAAAATGTAAATATTGAATTAAATCGTAAAATGTTATCGCAAATTGCTATATTAGATGATTCGACGTTTAAACAATTATTATCTCACGCTATTTGACATTTTTTTACTTATTTTTAAATTCTTATAATTTCTTTCTTTTAGCTTATTTTTTTTTTAATAATTTAAAAGAGTTATTTAGGTATTTAATCATTTTTTTCCCCTCTTAGATTTTTTCGCTATAATAACATTCAGAAAAATTAAGCCGAATTATTATTTTATGCCAATCGATGAAGATTTAGATAAATTACTTGATAATTTACCTTTTTTTATTCAAGAACATTTAAACAGTCATTTGAAAAAAGAAAAGCTTATTGAAATTGTCATGGATTTAGGAAGACAACCTGAAGCACGTTTTCCCACTGGGCCAGAATATTTATCTCAAAAAATTATATCTTGGCAAGATATTGATTATACAATAAAACGAATTAGTAAGTTTAGTAATGAAAATCGTGCTGGTATTGAAAGAACTCTTCATCGAATAAGTTGCATTCGAAATAGGCAATTTTTAATAAATGGATTAACTTGTCGAGTTGGTCGAGCTGTTTTTGGGACAATTTCTATAGTTCGTGATTTGCTTGAATTCGAACAATCTATTTTGATATTAGGAAAACCGGGTGTAGGTAAAACAACTATTATTCGGGAAATTGCTCGTGTTTTATCTGAAGAAATGGAAAAACGAGTTATTATAGTTGATACATCTAATGAAATTGCTGGTGATAGTAATATTCCTCATTGTGGTATTGGACGAGCTCGTCGAATGCAAGTATCAAAACCAGAGTTACAACATCAAATAATGATTGAAGCAGTTGAAAATCATATGCCTCAAGTTATTATTATTGATGAAATTGGAACAGAATTAGAAACCCTTGCGGCCCGAACAATTGCTGAAAAAGGTGTTCAACTTGTCGGTACAACTCATGGAAATTGTTTAGAAAATTTAATTAAAAATCCTTCATTATCAGATTTAATTGGTGGTATTCGACATGTTACATTAAGTGATGATGAAGCTAAACGACGAGGAACACAAAAAAGTATTTTAGAACGAAAAGCTTATCCTGCATTTCAAATTGCCATTGAAATTAATGAACAATCTTCTTGGACTATTCATGAAGATGTAAAAAATTCAGTTGATCTATTATTACGAGGAAATATTGGAATTGGGCAAGTTCGTCAAATTTCTAAGAATGAGAAGACATATATTAAGTATCAAAAGTTTCAAACACATTCTTTATTTAAACATTCTAATACTTTAAAAACTATTGTTTCTTTAACTCAAAATAACTGGGTAGCTATAAATAAATCGGATGAAAGTAAGTTTCATAATTTAAAAGCTAAAAAATTAATAATTTATCCATATTCATTATCAAATAATTTACTGAAAGAAATTTTAGTAAAAATGAGATTCAAAGTTATAATAACAAAAGAAATTAAAAA